TGAAGTGGAAAGCCGTATTCGATGAAAATCGTATGTACGGTTTGGAGGGAGATCCTTCGCGACTTGAATGAATGATCCACCCTACAATATGGAGTGAGAAGGCCGAAATGAATCATTAATCCCTAACTTTAATGAGAGAAATTACTAATAATAAATTATTTCTCGTACTCATGTCACGTCGAAGTAATGCGAGAGAAAGAGATGCGAAAGCTGATCCGGTTTATCATAATAGATTAGTCAACATGTTAGTTAACCATATTCTTAAGCACGGGAGAAAATCATTGGCTTATGGAATTCTTTATAATGCCATGGTGAATATTGAGCGAAGGACGAAAAACAATCCACTATCCGTTTTGCGTCAAGCAATACGCAAAGTAACTCCCAATGTAGCAGTAAAGGCGAGACGTGTGGGTGGGTCCACTTATCAAGTTCCCACTGAAATAGGATCTACACGGGGAAAAGTACTTGCTATTCGTTGGTTATCGGGGGCATCTCGAAAACGTCCAGGTCGAAGTATGGCTTTTAAACCAAGTTCTGAATCAATGGATGCTGCCAGAGATAATGGCAATGCTGTACGTAAAAAGGAAGAGACTCATAGAATGGCAGAGGCCAATAGAGCTTTTGCAAATTTCCGTTCATATAAATAAAGAGATTAATAACAATTAAATTAAGGAATATATGATATCAAATTGGAAGGAACGTGAGCCGAAAGGCTTACATAAAAAATAGAAATATCATAATGTTAATGTAAAATTAACATTGTATTTGAATAAAAAAAAATTTTTTAACTATTATGATATGACCTATTTTCATGAGAATTGAAAACGATTCAAAAAATATCGAGGAACTTAGTTTTTGAGCGAAACAATTTACTTTATTTGGCGTATCATATACGAAATCGATTGATATTTCATTTGAATTATATCTCAAAGATTTTATGAAATTAGAGTTTGATTTGCGTCTCTCATACGGGAGTGCTATTTCACCGGAATGTATCTTAATTTCTAGTTTAATCATTCTTTTAATAATAGATTTAATTTTCGAAAAAGATACACCTTGGTTATATTTCATCTCCTTTGTAAGTTTGATGATAAGCATAACAGTCTTGTTTCTCCAATGGAAAGAAGAACCTATTATTAGCTTTTCGGGTAATTTCCGAACAGACACCTTTAACGAGATGTTTCAATTTCTGATTCTATTATGTTCAGCATTATGTATTCCCCTATCTGTGGAGTATATTCAATGTACAAAAATGGCCATAATGGAGTTTTTGTTGCTCATATTAACAGCTACTTTGGGAGGAATGTTTTTGTGTGGTGCTAACGATTTAGTAACTATATTTGTGGCTCCAGAATGCTCAAGTTTATGTTTCTATTCATTATCCGGATATACCAAGAGAGATGCGAGATCTAATGAAGCAACTATGAAATACTTACTTATGGGTGGAACAAGTTCTTCTATCTTGGCTTATGGGTTTTCTTGGTTATATGGTTTATCTGGGGGAGAAATTCAACTTCAGAGAATAATAAATGGACTTATAGATGCACAAATGTATAACTCTCCAGGAACTTTGGTTGCGCTCATATGTATAATGGTAGGAATTGGATTCAAACTCTCTCTGGTTCCCTTTCATCAATGGACCCCTGACGTATATGAGGGAGTGCGATTCGTTCAATCATTCTCTAACAAATAGATACTTATTTGTTCCCCCATATTGAATATGGAAAGAGATCTACAGACATGCGGAATAAAGAAACTTTTATCCTCACTCGGATTAAAACACAACTTTTACCAAGGTTCTTATAACATAAAACTTTCGTTCGAATAATGAACGATTAAGGTAAAGCAAAGTTAGAAGCATTTAATATTTCTGAATAAATATTTTTTGCAAGTTAGTTTAGTTATTATGGGTAGCTTCTACAAAGAATCAGGATAGTGGCGCAGAGATTCAATAATTTCCATTGTGTAGATGCTACATAGTTAGTTTTAATCCTCCAAAGACTACGAGTGTATTAGAACGGAGAAGCATCCGCCGACCGATGGATCACCCTAGAATAACAATCCATGGCTATTGATAACGAATAAAATCAGATGGGTTTTCTATCGAATCTACCTTTTTATTTTAGATAGACTCTTGAAAAAGATAAGAGAGATTGAACAGGTCAGCACCTCGGTATGAAAACCATCGATGAAGGATTCCTCGAAAAGTTAAAGATTAGTAATTCTTTGTACAAATCTATAAATTATTACATCTTATACATACGCGAGGAGGGTAATAAGTAAAAAAAACATAATTCCTTTTTTATTACTTAGGAGCCGTGTGAAATGAGAGTCTCATGCACGGTTCTGAATGAGAGGAAAGAGTGAATAATGATCCTTTTTTCGACTCTGACTCCCCAACCCCAGTTGTTGCTCTTCTTTCTGCTGCTTCGAAAGTAGCCGCTCTAGCTTTAGCTACTCGAATCTTCAATATTATTTTTTCCTTCTCATCGAATGAATGGCATTTCCTTTTAGAGATATTAGCTATTCTTAGTATGATATTAGGCAATTTGATTGCGATCACTCAAACGAGCATGAAACGCATGCTTGCATATTCTCCAATAAGCCAAATTGGATATCTTATGATTGGAATAATTGCTGGAAACTCAAACGGATATGCAAGCATGTTAACTTACACACTGTTTTATATCTTTATGAGTTTAGGAACTTTTGCTTGCATCATATTATTTGGTTCACGTACGGGAACAGATAACATTCGAGATTATGCCGGATTATATATAAAAGATCCTTTGCTAGCTCTTTCTTTCACTCCATGTTCATTACCTCTGGGAGGTTTTCCCCCGTCATCAGGTTTTTTCGGAAAACTTTATCCATTCTGGTGTGGATGGCAAGCAGGTTTATATTTATTAGTCTCGATAGGACCTTTTACGAGTGTTATTTCCATATATTATTATTTGAGAACCATTGGGTTGTTAATAACCGAACGGGACAAAGAAATAACTCCTTATGTAACAAATTATAAAATATCCACATCTTCCTTAATATCAAAAAGTTTTATTGAACTCGGTATGGTGTTATGTGCAGTAGCTTCTACCATATTGGGAGTAATAATGAATACCATTATTACTATTGCCCAGGATAATATTTCTTTAAGTCATTTAATTAATAGCTGAATACTCTTTTTCCTAGAAAATTTATTTATCAACTTTAGAGATTAATCTTTCTCCTGATAGAAAATGGAGATCGAGAAATAAATGAACTTATCTTATAATTCGGATTGTAAAACGAACTTACAATGTTCCGTCTCATTGTAAGTTCGTTTTACAATCCGAATTAATTATTGTAAATGTGAATTAGTTGTATGAGTCTATGTTATGTCTCCCCTGTTGGTCGGGAACTCAGTTTCAACAATCAATTATTCTTATACTGTGTTAGATCTTATGTATGGATAATGAAAATCGATAAAATTGAATAGAATTCTATCAATTAATAATTCTAACCCAAATTTCGATGATTAATAAAATAATAATAAAATATAAAATACTTAAATTAGTCTATATTTTTGAATTTGGATCAAGTATAATATTGATTGAGAGCCTTGATGGTGAAATGGTAGACACGCGAGATTCAAAATCTCGTGCTATAAAGCATGGAGGTTCGAGTCCTCTTCAAGGCATACTATCGAGATGAGACTCTATCAAATGAACCGTGAAATAATAAATTCGGTTTTATCTCAATATCAAGATTTATTGATAATAGATTGGCTGGGGAATGAAGTATTTCATTTATCTCTTCACACCAAATTCATCTATGTTTATAGTATACTGCATGTAATATCGTATAACATAGATGGTACGTAGACAATGAATGTGGCAGATAGGGAGTAAAAGTACAGTAAACAAAAAATGAGCTTTTTCAGATGAAGAATCTTATTTTGTAGGTCAGAAAGCTGTCTTGTGTTATACTATTCATCTAATATTAGATAAATGGATCAGACTTTTATGGGGTTTCATTGAATTCAAGGAGATTGATTGTATCTCCCAAAGAAATTGAATCGATTATATTCATTATGAATCTCTGAAAAAGAGAAGATTTCTAATCTTTATCGGATGAGATTTTTGAGCCCCTTCAAAATATTATTAAATAATAAGATAAATAATGAGATTATGGAAGTAAATATCCTCGCATTTATTGCCACTGCACTGTTCATTCTTATTCCCACTGCCTTCTCACCTATCCCTTATGTAAAAACAGCCAGTCAAAGCAATTAAATTCATTCTCAATTTAATATTCACTTATGAAAGAATGATAGAAGAAGTCCAAGTTTTTTCTGGATAATTACATACATTATTGCGAATACTTATTTAATTCAAAAAAAAAACTATATCGGGGGATTTTAATAGAAACATATTCCCCCAACGAATATAGTCCTTTCTAACTTATGTGTTATTTCTTATATGATTCATATGGAGTATGGTCCTAGTACTACGGTGGGAGTAGGACTAGTGTCGGTAGGCATACTTTTGTACGCCCTTAGAGAAAGGGAACCTGATGTATCTAGAGGTGTGATTTTGAATGTACTTAAATATATTTCGCTTAGGAAATTCAACATATTAACTAATAATATTTAATATGAAACTTGATAAGGGGAGAAGAAAAGATTTATTCTCTATAGAATGAAATAGATAATCTATGGCTAACATAGTTTAATATTATAAATTACTTCGAAAACAAATTTCACTGAAATTTTATTTGGATCGATTGATAAATAGAAAAATGAAAAATATCATTTTATGTCAATTCTTAGTTCTCTTTCCTCCGGAGAAGGGAATGGTGAAACCAACGGAGTATACCATGAGCCCAATGATAATCCTTCTTATAGGAGAATATGATAAGTACATATAAAATAAACCTGATCTCTTGAGAATAATAAAAAATTTGGGAATATAAATTCATTGAACAGGTTAGAGACAATTCAAGAAGTTTTATGAAAACTCACTTGAATTTGGGGTAAAAACGATATGTTATTTTCATAATCTTTTACTTAAGCCATAAAGAGATTAAAATATCATATATGGTTTTCAGGGGGGGCGAGCGAGGAATCAACCTATCCCAATATTACGATTTCCTTTTCTCTTCCATCGGATTATTATGTGGAGGAATTTTTATTTTCCAGGGTTGGCGTTTAGATCCCATTCTTCTATTATCCCAAATGCTTCTAAGTGGAACTGCTATTTCTTATATTACGGAAAGTCTATATTTACGTAGTATTAAAAATAATATAACCAATTTATATTATGAGAAATCTAAATATTTTTTTCTCAACTTATTAACTTGGTTGAAAAATAAATTGATCTATCAAAACTTTGAATTCGGAATAGGAAGAAAAAAAAAGTCTTTATATTATGGAAAATGGGAGGGAATTGATTATACCTCATATATTTCTTGCAGGGAAAAAAATAGAAAACAGATCAAATTATAAAAATATTTTTCCATATCCATAAATTTATTTATTTATTAAATCATTATTAAATGAAAAAGAAATATTCAATAATGATTTAATAAATTTATTATTTATAATCGGGAATTACGATCCGCTTCTTCCCCGTACCACAGGTGGGAGAGAAAATGTGAAAACTACCATCAAAGCAGCCCAAGCAATATTAACTATATTCGTAAAGATTCTCCTTATCTTTTTGATTCTCGAATAGAAGAAAGAATCTATATTATTTCTATGTAGAAATATAGAAATAATATTATATGATGATTTATTCTATACTGATAATATGAAGAGCTGTTAATACCGCCAAGTATTGAATAAAATGAATTTTAAGATAATCTATATTTTGGATTTTATAAGCAATATTAAAGGAATTCGAGATTGTTGAAGCAATAAATATATAATAACTTGCTTTTATTCCAGAATTGATTTATACTTAACATAGGGTTGTCTATTCATGATGAAAATTCGAATATGGATAATGTGACAGGCTATAATATGGAGCAACACAATTCATATTTAGAGGTAACATGATAGCCAACCCAAACTACTTCTTTGTATTTTATTTTCAGGCGACACCCAGATTCGAACTGGGGATAAAGGATTTGCAGTCCTCTGCCTTACCACTTGGCCATGTCGCCTCCACTGTATCGTAATTGAACCTTTTTGATCTTCGACCTGGGATTGTAATAAATATAATAAATATAAGTTAATGTATTATAAGAATGATTAATGGTTCAATCAAGTGCTTGTTTCTCTCCCCTCTCAAACGGAATGAACGGTATTCCTTCCTTTACTTATTAAGTTAATTTAAGTTAAGAATCTGTATTTTTTTTTTTCTGACTCTCACATAACATAATTAGTTCGAAATTAAAAGAAAATCTATCGATTTGCTACCTACCACTATATTGGTACAAATTTCTTTATCAATATGGAGTTTTTTGTATTTCCATCTTGACAGAAAAGGGAAAAGAGGGAAATAGGGAAAAGAAGAAGAAAGAGAAGATTCAACATGGTATTAGAAAAGAATGGAGAAATTTTTGTACTGCCTAATTTTGGGAAAATACAATTGGAAGCATTTTATCGTTTTGTTGATCAGGGATTAATGGAAGAACCGAATAATTTTCCCTGTATCGAAGATACAGATGAAGAGATTGAATTTCGATTATTTGGTGAACAATATTACTTAATAGAACCATTGATCGGAGAAAAAGATGCCGTATGTGGGTCCATTACGTATTCACCCAAATCATATGTACCAGCACAATCGATTCAAAAGGGAAGAGGGAGAATAAAAAGACAAACTGTATACATTGGGAATATTCCTTTAATGAGCTCCCAAGGTACTTTTGTAGTGAATGGAACTGCTAGAGTTGCAATCAATCAAATTTTACGAATTCCTGGTATTTACCTTAATCTGGAACGGGATCCAAATGGGAACCCTATATATACGGGCACAATAATCTCAAATCGTGGAGGAAGATTCAAATTAGAACCTGATATGAAGAACAGAATATGGTTTCGTATAAATAGGAAACAGAGAATATCCATTTGACTTTTATTATTAGCTATGGGTTTGGATACAAAAGAAATTTTAGAAAATGTTTGTTATCCCGATGTCTCGAGTGACGCTTTTCGGAAAACAAAGGCAAAACATATTCAATCGAGAGAATATGCCATATCGGAACTTTACAAACTATTATATGGTACAGATGAATATTTGAAATTCCCCGATATATCTGAAGAATCACAAGAAAGATTCTCTCAACCAAAATTTGAACCAGGGAAGATTGGTCGAATAAATTTGAACAAGAAACTTAACCTTGATGTACCTAAAAATGAGATTTTTTCATTACCAAAAGATATGTTAGCTGTTATAGATTATTCGATCAAAGTTCGGATTGGAGTAGGAACCCTCGATGATATGGATCACTTAAAGAATAAACATATTTGTTCCGTAGCAGATTCATCAAAAGATCAATCAAGATTGGCATCAGAACGTTCGGAGGATTCAGTGCGGGGAAGAATGAATAGGGCAACCCAGCATAAACGTGTACCAACTTTTGGAAGTCCAGTAACTTCAAGTTTATTATTAACAACTTTCAAAGAATTTTTTGGTTCACACCCCTTATCTCAATTTCTAGACCAAACTAATCCATTAACACAAATAGTTCATAGGCGGAGATTAAGTTATTTGGGCCCTGGAGGATCAATAAGGCGAACCGCTAGTTTCCAAGTACGAGATATTCATCCTAGTCATTATGGGCGTGTTTGTCCCATCGAAACATCCGAAGGAATGAATGCTGGACCCATTTCATCATTGGCTCTTCATGCAAGCGTTGATCCTTGGGGATTCTTCGGAAGTCCCTTCTATAAGATCTCCGAGATATTATCCGAGGAGGGGGATACTGCAACTCATGTATCAGCAGAGGAAGATGAATACTATCGAATAACTACAGGAACTTGTTTATCGGTATCTCAGGAGGATAAAGAGGAACAAGTTACTGCAGCTCGATATCGACAAGAAATTGTGACTATTGCATGGAATCAAATACATCTTCGAAGTATTTCGCCTCTACAACATTTTCCCGTTGGAGCTCCTCCTATTCCTCCTCTTGAAAACAATGATGCAAATCGTGCTTCAATGGGTTCTAATATGCAACGTCAAGCAGTTCCACTTTCAAAACCCGAAAAATGTATCGTAGGAACAGGATTGGAAGGTCAAGTAGCCCCAGATTCGGGGACTGTGGTTGTAGCTGCGCAGGGGGGAAAAATTGATTATATTGATGGTGAAAAAATAACTTTGTTAGTTGACGATGGAAATACAATAGATACCAAATTAGTTATATATCAACGTTCTAATAACGATACTCGTATGCATCAAAAACCTCGGGTTAATCAAGGTGAATATCTAGAAAGAGGGCAAATTTTGGCGGACGGGGGAGCTACGGTAGGGGGAGAACTAGCTCCAGGGAAAAATATATTAATAGCATATATGCCATGGGAAGGATACAATTTTGAGGACTCAGTACTTATCAGCGAACGTCTAATACATGAAGATATTTTTACGTCTATTCATATTGGGAAATATGAAATTGGGGCTCATGTAACACCTGAAGGAACTGCTGAAGAAATTACCAGAAAAATACCCCATTTAGATGATTATTTTCTTCGTCATTTAGATAAGAGTGGCCTTGTATTACCGGGATCTTGGGTAGAAACGGGAGATGTTTTAGTAGGTAAATTAACACCTCGAGATTCGGAGGAATCGCTGAAGGCTCCGGAAGGTAACTCATTACAAGCCATATTTGGTATTGATACAACTACTACGAGAGAAACTTGTCTTAAAGTACCCCCAGGTGGAAGAGGTCAAGTTATTGATGTGAGATGGATTTATCCAGAGGATACTTCTAGGTATACAAAGGTTGTTCATGTATATGTCCTGCAAGAACGCAAAATACGAGTAGGTGATAAAGTTGCTGGAAGACATGGTAATAAGGGTATCATTTCAAAGATTTTACCTAGACAAGATATGCCTTATTTGCAAAATGGAACACCAATTGATATGATATTAAGCCCCTTAGGGGTGCCCTCACGGATGAATGTGGGACAAATCTTTGAATGTGTGCTTGGTATAGCAGGAGACTTTTTGAGGAGACATTATAGAGTAATGCCTTTCGATGAAAGATACGAACGGGAAGCTCCGAGAAAGCTAGTATTTCCTGAACCTCATGAGGCTAGTAGGCAAACAGCTAATCCATGGTCATTTGAACTCGATAATCCCGGGAAAAGCCGATTGATTGATGGAAGAACGGGAGAGATTTTTGAACAACCTGTTACGATAGGAAAAGCTTATATGCCAAAATTGATTCATCAAGTTGATGATAAAATCCATGCACGATCTAGTGGACCTTATTCACGTGTTACACAACAACCACTTAGGGGGAGATCCAAACGGGGGGGGCAACGGGTAGGAGAGATGGAAGTTTGGGCTCCAGAAGGTTTCGGTGTTTCCCATATTCCACAAGAAATGCTTACTATTAAATCTGATCATGCTGAAACCCGTCAGAAAGTAGTTAGTACTATAGTAGCTGGAGAACCGATATATGAACCTGAAGTAATTACTCCAGAATCTTTTCGATTGCTCGTTCGAGAACTACGATGTTTAGCCCCAGATTCGGATCCAGTTATTATAGAAAAAGATTTAATAATAGATTATAAAGAAATTTAGTGCAAATCAATCGGAACTTTAATCTTATGATTTACCAAAATCATCAATATCTTCGAATTGGATTAGCTTCTCCCGAACAAATTCGTGCCTGGACTGAAAGAATCTTACCTACCGGAGAGATAGTTGGACGGGTAACTCAACCCAGCACTTTCTATTATGGCAGCGATAGACCAGAAAAAGATGGAATATTTTGTGAGAGAATATTTGGGCCTATTTAAAGTGGAGTTTGCACCCGTGGAAAGTATCAATGGAGTGAAGAAAATGAAGAAGACTCAAGTTTCTGTAAGGAATGCGGAGTTGAATCTACTGAATCTCGAGTTCGAAGATATCGAATGGGATACATCGAATCAGCATGTGCGGTAACTCATGTATGGTATTCAAAAAAGCTTCCTAGTCATATTGCGAATATCCTATCCAAACCTCTTAGGGAATTGGAAAGCCTAGCATACTGCGATGTGTGACTCGATCATAGTTTTTGATTATACGGATTGGAATAGAAACCGTCATCCCATCTAATTCCAATTTCATAGGGATGCCTTTAACTCCGACATGTCATGTCCTTTGAGGAGTGGCACGAAGCTCGAGATGAAATTATAAGCAATGAGATAAAAGGAGGATTTATCTAGGGTTCATACAATATGTGTACATATCACATTATGTATAATGTTATTTGTTAATCAGACTTCGTAAGAAACCCCATTCTTTTTCTTAAATAGAATCCGGGAATCCTTCGATATTAGAATATTTTGAATGAGCTTATGTAATAAGTAAGCTTTTATAGGTATGGCTATAGAAGTTTATCCACCGCATACGTGCTTCAAATAGCATTATGACCATCGGAGTAGAGCGAGAACCCAAAGGATCGAAGGAATCGGAATATGAACGAAGGAAATCCTTACGAATTTCAATTTCATTGGAAGGTATCTCTGTAAGAAGGTATATCATTCGAAGGGAATAAGACTACTCAAGAATAAAGAATATAAATTAATTTTTCTGTAATGGAAAGAACATAAATTAGTTTACTTTAGGTATAATTTGAGTAACGAGTAGCTGTTTTTCCTCGCTAAGCAACAGAATCTCAAATTTATTCGATACGAAATAAGAATAAAAGATTCTCGTGTTTTAATAATAGCTGCTTGAGCCGGATGAGGGGAAACTCTCGCGTCCGATTCTGCGGGGGGGAACTAGATAATAACCTATCCCAATCTTTTTTTTGCCAAGCCTATAACTAACAAACCTACTTCATTTGGATTAAAACGAGGTTTATTTTAATATGATGATAATGATTATGAAATTCGGAACGAAAGTATTCCTTGCTTTTTCCATTGTCCAGACTTCAACGAATTTATGGGTAGAGAAATAGCTACTGGGGGAGATGTTACCAAAAAACTATTAGCTAGTCTAAAACCGAAAGTTGTTTTGGATCGCGCATATGAAAAATGGGAAGAATTTTTGGTGAACGGTGAACCCACAGAAGATAAATGGGAAAACCGGAAAATTCAAAGAAGGAAAGATTTTTCGGTTAGACATATGAAATTGATCAAATACTTTATTCGAACAAAAACAAATCCGGAGTGGATGGTTTTGTCACTATTACCAGTTCTTCCCCCTGAATTAAGACCTATGGTTCAATTAGGCGAAGGTAAAATAATTAGTTCGGATATAAATGAACTTTATCGAAGAATTATTTTTCGAAATAATTCTCTCAGTTGTCTTTCAGAAATAAGAATATTTGCACCGGAAGGAGTACTTGTTTGTCAAAAGAAATTGGTTCAGAAAGCTGTAGACGCACTTATTGATAATAGCATCGGCGGAGAACCCATGACGGATACTAATGATAGGCCTTTGAAATCCTTTTCAGATGTAATTCAAGGCAAGGAAGGAAGATTTCGGGAGAATTTACTTGGAAAACGAGTTGATTATTCAGGTCGTTCTGTTATCGTGGTAGGTCCCTCTCTTTCATTACACCAATGCGGATTACCTCGAGAGATAGCCATAGAGCTTTTTCAACCTTTCGTAATTCGCAATTTAATTGGACGAAATCTTGTTCCCAACATTAAAGCCGCTAAACTCCTGATTCAGAATAAAATGCCTCTTATTTGGAAAATACTTCAAGAGGTTATGCAGGGACATCCCGTATTGTTGAACCGAGCACCTACATTACACAGACTAGGCATACAAGCATTCGAACCCATTTTAGCAGACGGACGTGCTATTCGTTTAAATCCATTAGTTTGCGCAGGGTTCAATGCAGACTTTGATGGAGATCAAATGGCTGTCCATGTACCTTTATCCTTGGAGGCCCAAGCAGAAGCTCGTCTACTTATGCTTTCTCACGCGAATCTCTTGTCTCCAGCTACAGGAGATCCCGTTTCTGTACCGAACCAAGATATGCTTCTTGGACTTTATACATTAACAATTGAAAGTAATCAAGGTATTTATGGAAATAGATATAATCCATTTCCATATAGGAATGGACTCTCTCAAAGTCAAAGAATACCTTATTTTTATAGTTACAATGATGTGCTCAGAGCGGAATCGCAGAGAGAAATGAACTTATACAGTCCTTTGTGGCTCCGATGGCCAGTAGATGATGATCTACGCATAATGAATTCCGTGAATCAGGAAGAGCCTATTGAGGCTCAGTATGAGCCTTTGGGTACTTCCCATCAGATCTACGAGCATTTCCAGGTTAGGGGGGATGGAGAAGAGAGCACACTTAGTATATACATTTGTACAACCGCTGGTCGTATTATTCCGAATCAAGAAATAGAGTCAGCTCTACAAGGCATCTCCAAAGATTCTTCAATTCGGAATGGAGCACCGCCAGCTGTGACGATATAATTATAATCACCTGTTAAAACAAGACTTGTTTGTACAAACAAACATTAAAATTGAGGAAACCTTTCGGTAAAAGGCTGGAATTCATTGGCGGTGAATCCTATTTATGGGAGTGGGGGATATGGCAGAATCAGATAAATTGCTCCTCTATAATAAAGTGATGGATAGAACTGCCATAAAACAATTTATTAGCAGGTTAATAATTCATTTCGGAATGGTGTATACGGCGCATATCCCAGATCAACCTAAGACTTTGGGTTTTTAATAGGCTACTTACAAAGCCGTCTCATTAGGCATTGACGATCCTTCAACAACACCTTCCAAAGGATGGTTTATACGGGATGCGGAGCGACAAGGTTCTTACGAAGAGGAACATCATCGTTATGGAAATGTGCATGCGGTAGAAAGATTACGTCAATTGATTGATACACGGTATACTACGAGTGAATATATGAAACAGGAAATGACTCCTAATTTTAAGATAACCGATCCTTCAAATCCAGTACATATGATGTCCTTCCCGGGAGCCCGAGGAAATATATCCCAAATTCACCAATTATTAGGTATGAGAGGATCAATGTCGGATCCTAAAGGACAAATTATTGATTTACCCATTCAAAGTAATTCTCGCGAAGGACCATCTCTAACAGAATACATAATTTCTTGTTATGGTGCTCGTAAAGGAGTTGTGGATATTGCCATACGAACGGCAGATGCCGGATACCTTACACGTAGACTTGTTGAAGTAGTTCAACACATTGTTGTACGTAGAATAGATTGCGGCACTATTGAAGGTATCCTCATAAGTCCCATTCGGGATGAGCAAAGGAATATACGAATGATTGCTGAATCAAGACTGATTGGTCGTGTATTAGCAGATAATGTATACGTAGATGCAAGATGCGTTGCTACACGTGATCAAGATATTGGGGCTGAGCTTGCCAATCAATTAATGTTTCAAACACAACCAATATCTATACGATCCCCTTTGACTTGTAAAAGCATGTTTTGGATCTGTAAATTATGCTATGGTTGGAGTCTTACTCATGGTAATCCGGTAGAATCAGGAGAAGCAGTGGGTATTATTGCAGGTCAGTCTATTGGGGAACCAGGGACTCAATTAACCTTAAGAACTTTTCATACTGGTGGGATATTCACGGGTGGTATTGCATAACATATACGAACTCCTTTTACTGGAATTATTAAATCCAATACCGATTCGGTTTATCCCACACGTACACGTCATGGGCATCCTGCTTGGATATGTGACAATGATTTATCCATTACCATTGGGAATAAGTATGAGGTACGTAATTTAACAATTCCACCGCAAAGTTTGATCTTGGTTCAGAACAATCAACATGTAGAATCAAAACAAGTTATTGCGGAGGTTCATGTTACAACATCCACTTCAAAAGAAAGAATTAAAAAATCTATTTATTCCAGCTTGGATGGGGAGATGCACTGGGGTGCGAAGGTGCGTCACAACCCTGAGCATGTACATAGTAACATCCATTTCATAACTAAGACAAGTTATGTACGGGTATTATCGGGAAGATTTCATAGTATCGGTGGCATACGATTCTTCTACCGGGATGAAGATCAAATTGATGTTCAATTTCCTTTGACCGAGGAAAACAAACCACTTCTTGATTCTCATTCGAAAAAAGATCAGATAAATCCTGAATCATTCAATTTTTTTTCGAGAAGAAACAAAAAAACCTTTAATCATTCAGAGTTTGATCATAGCATATCCAATAATAGGGATTGGAATTCTATATATTCCATTTTCATTTTGCATGGTTATAAAGTAACACGAAAACATAAAAAGGGTAGAGTTTTTTTCTTACCGGAACGAGATAGAAACAGATACAATGAACAAATCCCGGATTTTGAATTTGTCCCTAAAATATATAAAAATGGTGTTTTACAAAATGATGATATTTTGGCCATTTCAAATGATCCTAGATACATAACCAAGGATTGGGGGATTATCAAGTATGGTACCATAAAAATTGATTCGATTGGCAAAAAAAACGAGATTATTGGGAATAGAAAAACGAAAAGATTTATGACAAGACATGAGATAATCGGAGGTGGTAACTTTTTTTCAATCCCGGAAGAAGTACATATTGTACATGAACCTTTTTCTCCCATCTTAGTAGAGGATAATAGTATTATTCAGGCAGGTGCAAAAATAACTTCGGATATTCATAGCCGAGTGAGCGGATCAGTTCGAATACGAAGGATAACAGACAATAAATTCGAAATAAGAATATTACCTGGTTGTATTCTTCATCCAGGGAAAGCAAGGGAAATATCCGAACAAAGGGACGCTTTAATACAACCGGGGAAAATAATTTTCGGTAAATTCAGATCCAGGAATTGGGCTTATCTCCAGTGGATCATACCTCGTACAGATAAAACTTTTGCTTTACTCAGACCCGCAATGGAATATGAAATACCTGACAAATTAGCAACAACATTCTCTCATCGGGAATTACTGGGGGAACAAGGAACTCTAAGAGTGAAAGCTGTTCAATATCTTCTCTATGAGGATGGTAAAGAAGTTCGAATCAATGACACGGGTATCCAATTAGTTCAAACTTGTTTAGTCTTGGATCGAGAAAAGGGATCTTCTATGAGAGTAGAAAGGGCTTATACTTCTTTCATTGAGATAGGAACGAATAAAACTTTCCAATTTCAATATTTTCTTCAACTTAGTTTGATAAAATATTCTTTAGATACTGGGAATAATGACAATGACAATAATAATAATAATAATAACGATAATGATGATAATAATAACACAGCAGATTCCATATATATTTTGGGTAACAAAGTTCATTACACCAGTCATTCTTCCAATAGAGGAAACCAATCATTTAGTAAACATAAAGGTATTATTCGTATTCTACCCGATAGAGATCAAGAAAACACATCTTTTCTTATCTTGTCCTCGGACGATTCTCTCTCCCTCACTCTTTCATTTACTGGTCCAAAATATTATGATACGGTAGAAAAAAACGATATAAAATTTGATTCAGATGTCAATGCTTCTCCGACAGAATTTTTGAAGGATTCCTTAATATTCTCAAGTGAAAGTAATAAAAGCACACAATTCGATTTAAAAGGAATTACTGCAGATTTTATTTCATCGATCCAAGAGGATTTACAAGAAAATCTTACGCAAGTAACTCCGTTAGAGAAGTTAGGTATTTTAGGTAATTTACATAGTATCGCTAATCCTCTGTCTTCCCTCTGTTGGTTAACCCATGGTAGAGTTCCATCCAATAAATATTCCATTATTGAAAATTTAAAAAATACTTCCGAAGTGCCTAAATGGTATTTTTCAGATGAAAATAGAAGAAATTTTCATTTGATTTTTTGCAAAAATATTATTTTTTATTTACTAAATTGGTGTTTCTCGTTATTCTGTCCATACAAAAAAACATTCCGATTGGTTAGTCTTGGACAATTGATATGTGAGGGTGTATCTACATCCGAATATGGACCACTTTTCCGATCTTGTCAAATAATAGCCATTCATATAGAATTTGTAGTAATTAGATTAGCTAAGCCATACTTAGCTAATGTAGGAGCGACTGTTCATAATAGTTGTGGAGACATTGTTAAAGAAGGAGATGCATCAATAACATCAATATATGAAAGATTAAGATTTGAAAATATTATTCTTCAAGGTCTTCCTAAGATCGAGCAACTTTTAGAATCCCGCCCTAATACTTCGGTATCAATGGATTTCAAAGACAGTTTTGAAGATCGGAACAACGATGTGACATGGATCTTCGGATACCCTTGGAGTTTCTTTCTCAGCGCTAGAGTAAGTTTAGAACAAAGTCGAATCGATTTGGTTGATCAAATTCAGAAGGGTTATCGATCCCAAGGAGTGAAAATATCCGATAAGCATTTGGAAATTATTGTGCGCCAAATGACATCGAAAATAGTTACTTTAGAAGATGGAATAGCTAATGTTTCTTCACCCGGAGAACCAATAGAATTTTCACGGGCACAAAGGATGAATCGTGCTTTGGAAGAAGAGATTCCTTATAAACCTATATTACTGGGAATAACGAAAGCATCTATTAATACTAAGAGTTTCCTTTCAGAAGTGAGTTTCCAAGAGACTACCAGAATATTAGCTAGAGCTGCTATCCGGGGTAAAATCGATCGGTTGAAAGGCTTAAAAGAGAATGTCATTCCTGGTGGAATAGTTCCTGCTGGTACTGGGTGCAGAGAAGCAATTTGGCAAGTAACTCCGGAGAAAAAAGGGGGGATTTATTTGGGAACAAAGAATAATAAACTATTCATTAATGAGATTAAACACATTTTATTTTATGGAGAAAAAGAATTCCCTATTTCTTCCAGTAAAAAAACTATTCATGAAGTGTTAAGAACATTAGTATCCGAAGCGGATTTCGATAAATAACTTTAATGCAAAGTTTGTTTTAGTAGGAAAAGAATTAGATAAAATTAAAGAAATTTTTATTATTTACGAGACGAGTGTTATTTCCATATATTATTATTTGAGAACCATTGGGTTGTTAATAACCGAACGGGACAAAGAAATAACTCCTTATGTAACAAATTATAAAATATCTACATCTTATTATTTATGAGAATATAACCCTAAATTGTTGAGAGATTCAGTTTATTGGTAAATTTAGCCCATATTATGTATGGTCCCTGGGCTATATTATAATCTCTGGGATTCTACTCGAGATGGGGGGGGGAAGAAGAGGAAACGGAACCAAAATCTTGGAATATTTCAAAGAAATAAATTATAAAAAATAAAAACAGGAGTTCATTTCAGTCATCAAGTTTAGAAGTAGAATCCTAGGGTAGGGAGACAGACACTTCATATCCCCACGGAAAGGGTATTCATATTACAAATCCTACTTAAAACACGCGCCTTTCATAAGGCATAAGAAGCCTGTGATTCAGTGGCTAATGCGACAAGTAAAAGAAAACAATTTTCAATAGTTGATACGAAATATAAAGCAGCTGATGCTATTAAATCAGCTGCTACAAAGGCGCACATTATTTAAATAAAAAAGAGCTCGGTGGTATGTCAACTAATTGGTCTGCTACGGAAACACGTCCGCTCTCAAGAATCAAAAGATTTAGGGGACAGGAGGATCTGATGAATCTCCAAAGGAAGAAGCAGCCATTACGAAAATACGATTGGCTCAATCAATATCCAGGTGTAATTAAATATGTGACAGGTTTATCCGACGTTGTAACAACTGTTGATTAACGGAAAGATTCTACTGTTATTCAAGAATGTATAATTTTAAGTATTCCAACCATTTGCTTAGTAGATATACTACGGATTGCGATCCGGATCTTATTACGGATATCCCAATTCCAGCCAATAATAATTCTAGATCTTCAATTGGATGGATCTCAAATAAATTTACGTCAGCGATTCACGAAGGTCGTGATTTCCAAGAACCCGGGAATTCTTGAGTTAATCACTACTTTCGGACCTGAAAATATATGATATGATATATTTATATAAATATCTTTTTGTTTTCTTAATATATTCGAAAAAGATATTTATATATAGATAATATAATATAAAGTGGTCGAAAATTCAAAAGTAAGATATTAAAAAAAAAAAAAAGAAGAAAAAAACAATAGAATAATTTCTTCTTTTTATAGTTAATCTTTAGGAGGAGCAATACGCATATTGCACCATCTCTATCTTCCATTACCACGTTCCATAATTTGTACGAAATATCCGGTGTGGAAGTAGGTCAACACTTCTATTGGCAAATAGGTAGTTTCCAGGTTCATGGACAAGTACTTATAACCTCTTGGGTTGTAATTACTATTTTATTAAGTTTAGCCATTCTAGCTACTGGAGATCTATAAACCGTTCCGCCGGATGGTCAAAATCTCGTCGAATATGTTCTAGAATTTATTCGGGACTTGGCTAGAACTCAAATTGGAGAAGAGGAATATCGTCCATGGGTCCCCTTTATTGGGACCATGTTCTTATTTATTTTTGTCTCCAACTGGTCAGGTGCTCTTCTCCCTTGGAAAATCTTTGAGTTACCCCATGGAGAGTTAGCTGCACCTACGAATGATATTAATACTACTGTTGCTTTGGCTTTACTTACCTCGGTAGCATATTTTTATGCAGGTCTTCACAAAAAAGGTTTAAGTTATTTTGGTAAATATATTCAACCAACCGCAATACTTTTACCGATCAATATCTTAGAAGACTTTACTAAACCTTTATCACTTAGCTTTCGACTTTTTGGTAATATATTAGCTGATGAATTGGTGGTTGCTGTTCTTATTTCTTTAGTACCTCTGGTAGTTCCCATACCTATGATGTTCCTAGGATTATTCACAAGTGCTATTCAAGCTTTGATTTTTGCGACTCTAGCCGCAGCTTATATAGGAGAATCCATGGAAGGTCATCATTAGCCATTGAATAGAATAGGCTTTTCGGTTGGATAGATGGACACACGATTCTTATTCATCTGTATGGAATATAGACGTAGTCTCTATGTCGAGGTTGAAGTGAAATTTTTATTGGTGTAGATAGTTTTTGGAAAATCAATCACTTTGCTAGATCTAATTTCTTGAAAAAAGATTGATATCTTCCCGTAAGAGAAATATATTTTTATATATTGATTTTTTTCGATTCTAATATAAATTGATTTTTTCAGGTATAATAGAAATAATATGAACGATCATGAAACTTTTTTTCCATATCAGTCAAATTAAATTAGTAAAATCTCTCAATAAAATAAAAGGTTATATGAAAATAACTGAACAAATTGAAAATTGAACTTAGTTGATTAGAATATTCACCTCTTAATTTAATTGTTCCTCGGTCACAACATAATAGAATAGGTGAAAAAATCAGACTTATTATACATTATGGATGTAATTCGATTTACATAATTCATGTAATATAAAATGATTAGGTTAGGAAATCGAGATAGAATTGCTATTCGGTCAAATCCATTCTGCCTTTCCTCAATATCTGAGTAATATTGAAATATGTAAAAAATAATGAATATGTAATCTATTGGATAGACGTAGAGAAGAATGAAAAAGAATATTCTTTTTTATCTTCATATTCTTTATCATCTTTAGCGACACCATCACTTTAATGAGAAACATCTTGAGTTATTAACTATTTTTATGAAAGATTTTATAATGAGTAAAAGTAGTTAGCAATAGAGGATAGGTTTTCATTAACCATTCCCCAACCTTAGTTGGAGGAGATCGATTACCATATGAACCCCCTGATTTCTGCTGCTTCCGTTATTGCTGCTGGATTAGCCGTAGGTCTCGCTTCTATTGGACCCGGTGTTGGTCAAGGCACCGCTGCGGGTCAAGCTGTAGAAGGTATTGCGAGACAACCAGAAGCTGAAGGTAAAATTCGAGGTACCTTGTTGCTAAGCTTAGCTTTCATGGAAGCTTTAACTATCTATGGACTAGTTGTAGCTCTAGCACTTCTATTTGCAAATCCTTTCGTTTGATCCGAGGAAAGAAGCTAAGCTCCTTACCTCTTGTTACTAATAATTAATCCCCTTCCCTCTCTATTTAATTTATTCGTCTGTTCAGCCGATTCTCTATAGAGGGGGGGCTAATAATGAATAAGTAACAAAATCTCTCTCTCTCCTATCCTTTGGTTGAAAAAACCTGACTTTTGTAGCAGAGAGTAGAGCAAGGTATTTATACGACCCTATTTTAGAAATAGGTGAAACTTCAGACTGAGAAATCTCTCATAATTTCTATTTCAAACTATGTATGATGTTCAGTAGGGTCGAGTGGAAAAAACTTTGTAAAACTTGGATAACCTATGACGGGAGAAGGGTATAAAAAATATGATGATTGATCCTGTTATTTTCCCGAGTTACTGGCCTCCTGCCGCGAGTCTCGGCTTAAATACCAACCTTTTAGAAACAAATTTGATTAATTTAGGTATAGTAATTGGTCTACTAGTTTACTTCGGAAAGGGAGTGTGTGCGGGTTGAATATTTGGATGAAATAGCTGGATCCACTCAGCTGCACTTCGGAGAAAGGGAAGGTGCATAACCCCAACGAATTACTTCTGAGTCAATAATTCAGAAGAACTATAGCATTTCGTAAAATCAGTGAACAATTTATTTTTTATTAACTGATAAGGGAATCTTGTAAAATGGTCAAAGCTGAATTGCTTGAAGTCTAAGTACAACCGGGTATTCTTTCCCCACCGTGTTCATAGGGACGTATAGAAAAAAAAAAACATGGTTGGTTGGAGATTCATCTGATGTATAACACTCATATCAAAATGATTCTAAAATTCATTTTACTAGATGAATTGTCATAATCTCCTATGAATATGAATGACCAATTTTGGTTTTTCGGTACTAAATCGACAACCTACATACATTAAGAATTATTCAGAAAAAACAATCTTACTGACGATTTGATCATAAGAGAGCCAGTCTTCTATAATCTCCAAGTTTGAAGAATTTCTAGTTCTACAAAAAAAATGGGATATGAATGAAAAGGGTAGGCTCAGTTAGAAAATGGATTTATATATTCTATTCATGGGAGACTGAGCAAGAGAGCCGGATGAATTGAAAGATTCGTGTTCGGTTCGGGAAGAGATTGTTAATCCGTAAAATCGATAGATAATCTACTTTCATTAAGTAATTTATTGGATAATCGTAAACAGACCATCTTGAATATCATTCGCGATGCAGAAGAACGATATAAAGAGGCTATTGATAAGCTTAAACAAGCTCAGAACCGTTTACAACAGGCAGAAACAAAAGCAGACGAGATTCGCATAAATGGACTATCTCGAATGGAAAGAGAGAAACAAGATCTAATAAATTCCGCTGGTGAAGATTTAAAACGATTAGAAGATTCTAAAAATGCTACTATTCGTTTCGAAGAACAAGGAGCAATTGAACAAGTTCGCCAACAAGTTTCCCGACTTGCATTAGAAAGAGCTCTCAAAGCTTTAAACATTCGTTTGAATAGCGAATTGCACTCACGCATGATTGATCATCATATTGGCCTATCGATGGGGACCCTGGGAAAAAATAACTGATTAGCCTTTTCTTTTCTTATAGGTTCTATTTTTCAGGAATCATTAACGAACACTAATGGTAAACATTCGACCCGACGAGATTAGCAGCATTATTCTCAAACAAATCGAGCAATATAACCAAGAAGTAAAGGTTATGAATATCGGTACCGTACTCCAAGTAGGGGATGGAATTGCCCGTGCTTATGGTCTTGACGAAGTAATGGCAGGGGAATTGGTGGAATTTGAGGATGGTACAGCAGGAATTGCTTTAAATTTGGAATCAGACAACGTTGGAGTTGTATTGATGGGTGATGGATTGGCTATACAAGAAGGCAGTTCTGTAAAAGCGACAGGTAAAATCGCTCAGATACCAGTAAGTGACGCTTATTTGGGTCGCGTCGTAAACGCTTTAGCTCAACCTATTGATGGCAAAGGTCAAATTCCAGCTTCTGAATTTAGACTAATTGAATCTCCCGCTCCGGGCATTATTTCGAGACGTTCCGTGTATGAACCCATGCAAACAGGTCTTATTGCTATTGACTCTATGATTCCTATTGGACGCGGTCAACGAGAATTAATTATTGGGGACAGACAGACTGGTAAAACAGCAGTAGCTACAGATACTATTTTGAATCAGAAAGGTCAAAATGTAATATGTGTCTATGTAGCTATCGGTCAAAAAGCCTCTTCTGTGGCTCAGGTAGTTAATAACTTTGAGGAACGGGGAGCAATGGAATATACTATTGTGGTAGCAGAAACTGCGAATTCTCCTGCTACATTGCAATATCTTGCCCCTTACGCGGGAGCAGCTTTAGCAGAATACTTTATGTATCGTAAACAACATACTCTAATTATTTACGATGATCTTTCTAAGCAAGCACAAGCTTATCGACAGATGTCCCTTTTATTAAGAAGACCACCCGGTCGAGAAGCTTATCCAGGAGACGTTTTCTATTTGCATTCCCGTCTTTTGGAAAGAGCAGCTAAATTAAGTTCTCAACTAGGCGAGGGAAGTATGACTGCTCTGCCTATAGTCGAAACCCAAGCCGGAGATGTTTCGGCTTATATTCCTACTAATGTGATTTCCATTACCGACGGACAAATATTTTTATCAGCTGATTTGTTTAATGCCGGAATTCGACCCGCAATTGATGTGGGTATTTCTGTATCTAGAGTAGGATCCGCAGCTCAAATTAAAGCTATGAAACAAGTAGCTGGAAAATTAAAATTGGAATTGGCTCAATTTGCAGAGCTAGAAGCTTTTGCACAATTTGCTTCTGACCTTGATAAAGCTACTCAAAATCAATTAGCTAGAGGTCAACGATTACGTGAGTTGCTCAAACAATCTCAAGCAGCTCCCTTGGCGGTGGAGGAACAAGTAGCTACTATTTACGCTGGAGTCAACGGATATTTAGATATACTAGAAATCGGACAAGTTAAAAGATTTCTTGTTCAGTTACGTGAGTATTTAATAACTAATAAACCTCAGTTTGCGGAAATCATACGTTCTACTAAAGTGTTCACGGAACAAGCGGAAATCCTTCTGAAGGAAGCCATTAAGGAACATACTGAATTTTTCTTACTTCAGGAACAAAAATAAATATATGATTATGTGATGATACGAGGGGAGCTAGGAAAAAGCTCTTTTCCGGCTCTCCCCGTTCACACGGGGAGAAAAAAAGCATATTAAAAGGTTTTTCTTAAGCATAAAATAGTTTTCTCCAAGAAGATATTACGTCCAATAGGATTTGAACCTATACCGGAAGTTTAGAAGACTTCTGTCCTATCCATTAGACGATGGACGCTTTTATTTCCCTTTCTCACGATGAAGAAGGGGAAATAAAATCTGTTGTGAATGAAACAATTCACGGTATAGCTGTAAAAAAGATCTATTAGTAATAGGAAATTTTTTAAACTTATTGATCTTTCTTATCTTATTAAATAAAAAAATTTTTATTTCTTAAGTAAGCTCTTTCAGCGGGTAGCGGGAATCGAACCCGCATCATTAGCTTGGAAGGCTAAGGGTTATAGTCGACATTAAATTTAGATCAATTAATGTCTCTAATTCAGAACCGAACATGAAAGTCTCTCTTCATTCGGCTCCCTTATGGAGTGGAGTATAAAGTAAGAAAAGAGATTCTTTTCTTAAATTGAAAACCGAGTATTGGATGATAAATAAGATTTTTATCTAATCGATGGTATCGGGGAAGTTGCATCCATAACATCTATGTCAGTTTTTTCATTCTAAATTAAGAAATACTTTTTAGATGATCCTTTTAAAAAAAAATTTTTAAAAATCTCAATAATTGATTAAATAGAATAATGAATTAAATGAGAAATTCTTTCTAGTTACTTCGTTCCTTGTTTCTATTGGCTCCAATCTTTAGGGGAATATTTTCCACCGAGCTTTAAACGGAAATGCTGATAGCTCTGGCAAACCAAAATTATCATTTCATTTTATAGCTATCCGGCTTGAATTTTCGAACAAAAAGAATTCAAGATTTAGTTGCGATGAAAAGAATACCTTTGATTTCTATCCATGGATTCTTGACGAATCAATCTCAGAAGATTGATTTAGCTTCAAAATCATTCCACCTTGCTATTTTTCAATCCGAAAGAATCATTGATTATTATTTTCATGGGAATGATGCTCTTCCTATGGCATTCATAGGAAAGGATTTGAACCTTTGTAAGAATAGGGTTGTCAATTGGAACGTTGATCCATCAATTAATATAATATAAAAGACCCTTCAACTATCCAATAACTTTTGGTTTGAACGAATCGCACTTTTACCACTAAACTATACCCGCTATGATTTGATAGTAGCATAAATTTCTATTATTTGTCCAATAATAAGTAAAAATATAAAGCCTTTCCTTATTGATGGAATAAAGTATTACTTTATCTTCAGACCCCATCCCCGGAAATCCAATACCTCGAACCGTTACTTTCACTTCCGGAGATGGCATATTGGGATTACAAATTGCCTTTGCGAGCTGCTAATAGAGCAATTACTAATGGACCCGATACGACTATCAGAGCCAGAACAGTAAGCTGTGCAATAACTTCCAAATTCATTCCTGTTTAACCTCTCTATTTCCAATTTGATTTCATAGAATCGATGAATTCTTCTTTTTTTTTATTTTTTCTATCAATGAAGAAAAAATAAATATATTTTTTCAAATGATATATTATATTATCGTAAATAAATATATATGATCTATCTAATTTGAATTGGGAGGATCTATAGCCATAAAGAGCTAGTATTGGTACAATGATAGAAAGCCTATGCATCCATTTGAATTTAAACCATGGGTGTGGGTGACCAACCCGTGTGTGGTTCATATTACGAATATTCGGGGAGAAAATGAAGGGATGACATCAATCTCGGACAGTCAAATTATCTTAGTCCTTGTAAGTGCTTTAACAACAAGTTTTTTAGCTTTGAGACCGGGTAATGAATTGTATAATCGATAAGAACCGTTTGCCTTTACGATAGCCTGGCCAGTTTTTGGCCAGGCCGATGGAATAATATATAGACTAATTTTGATGAAATGAATAATGCAAGTGTTTTTTGTCGAGAATGCCCATACTCATTCCTGTAACCATTATATTATAATAGCTATATATCCGGTAGAATATATTTTGGAGAATATAGACTTTGGCTCTAGCATCATGTTAAAGTAAGAATACTTCCCTGCTCGGGGAGATGGCCGAGTGGACTAAAGCGGCGGATTGCTAATCCGTTGTACGATCATTCGTACCGAGGGTTCGAATCCCTCTCTCCCCGTTTACTAACTAAATATTTATCTTATGAATCCATAGAATCTCTGTAATTATTCTTTACGTCCGGGATTACGTCCAGGATCATTTGATAGGAATCCGAAAACGGGAAGAGAAACAAGAAAAATGACCACTGTGTAAACGAGCAGCTTGAGAGTAAGCATGGCGTAATCTCCGGGATCATTGCGTTACTAGGAGTAAGATGGAGTAAATTATAAATCCCTATACCACCTTTATTCGAATAAAATCAATATAAAAAATTGTTTTTTATATTGATTATCATAGCCGATTAAATTGAATTGAGAAAAGAGGGATTTGAACCCCCGTCGACTCGGTTCCTCCGGTTAAAATGAGCCAGCCCCGGGATCGCCGCAATCGACCTTCTCCAAAAACCTTCTTTTTTTTTTCAAGGTAATTTTGGTAGTTCGATTGGAAAGGGTGAATAAGACAAGTAAGTTATTTGAAAGAAAGGGGAAAATAAATATGTAATATATATATATATATATATTATCGGAAACTCACGGAGGCTTGCCAGACAAAGGCTAGGGGGAAAGGGAACAACGGTATGATCGGCATTATATCCACAATCGGATCGAAAATCGCATAAGCTTCGGGTGATTTAGCCAAAACGGTGCCACTTAAAAAAGTGGTGTTTCCTGGATAGGTATCAAACATAACTAACATTTTTTCTCCGAAAAAAAAAAAAAAAGAAAGATTATTACAGGGGTTCAGTACGGCACGAAAGGAACCAACCTCATAAATTCTTGATGAAAGTTTTTCAGTACATTCCACTGCGTACGCATGGGTTGGTTCCTCCGGGTCCAATCCCATATTTGCACGATCTCCCTCCCAGTGAAATAGATGAAAGAAAAAGAAATCAATATTTTTTCTATTCCGTTCAATTTTATCAAGAATCCTTCTTTTATTCTATCCCATCCCTTTTTGTTTCCGCAATTAATCTATTTCTACTTAACAATCTATTTTATTTCATAGAAACGAATAAATCTTGGACTGAGATTTAGTCCGAATAGATAGATTGACAACAACCTTAATATCGGGATTGAATAGCATCGGATATATCTCCTATGGGGCGTGGCCAAGTGGTAAGGCACCGGGTTTTGGCCCTGGTACTCGGAGGTTCGAATCCTTCCGTCCCAGGCTTCTCCGATGAAATAAAAAAAAAGAGTCCTCTTGGAAGGGAATGAAATGCACATTCCAATTTTCTACTATTTATTTGTAGTAGTATATTCTCTGAATCATCTTACGACAATAGTATAGGTATGGCAAGCAGAATCTCTGCGGAGTAGAATAGGGAAAATAGAAAAAGAATCTTCTTCATGAAATTAGCCTATTGGTTGTATGCCGGCCCTGCTCATATCGGAACTCTTCGAGTAGCCAGTTCCTTCGAAAATGTGCATGCTATTATGCATGCTCCTCTGGGAGATGATTACTTTAATGTAATGCGTTCCATGCTGGAAAGAGAGAGGGATTTTACTCCCGTAACTGCTAGCATAGTAGATCGTCATGTATTAACACGCGGATCCCAAGAGAAAGTTGTTGATAATATTATTCAGAAAGAGAAAGAAGAACGTCCTGATTTGATTATATTAACACCTACCTGTACTTCTAGTATCTTACAGGAAGATCTACAAAACTTTGTGGATAGAGCATCTATTACTTCTGATTCTGATGTAATTCCCGCGGATGTGAATCATTATCGAGTCAATGAACTTCAGGCAGCGGATAGAACTTTGGAACAAGTGGTTCGATATTATTTGGGTAAGGCTCGTAGACAAGGAAAATTGGATCGATCTATAACAGATATACCTTCCGCAAATATTATCGGTATTTCTACGCTGGGCTTTCACAATCAACATGATTGTCGCGAATTAAAACGTTTATTACAGGATCTAGGTATTGAAATTAATCAAGTAATTCCCGAAGGGGGATTTGTAGAAGATCTTCAAAATTTACCAAAGGCTTGGTTTAATTTTGTTCCTTATCGTGAAATAGGCTTAATGACAGCAATATATTTGGAGAAAGAATTTGGAATGCCTTACATATCTACAACTCCTATGGGAGTTATAGATACGGCTGAGTTTATCCGACAAATACAAGGGCGTGTTAATAAATGGACTCCTGCTTTTTCCAATAAAACAGTTGATTATGAACATTATATTGATCAACAAACCAGATTTGTTTCTCAAGCCGCTTGGTTCTCAAGATCCATCGATTGCCAAAATTTTGTAGGAAAGAGGGCAGTTGTTTTTGGTGATGCAACTCATGCTGCTTCAATGACTAAGATACTTGCTCGAGAGATGGGGATTCGTGTGTGTTGTACGGGTACCTATTGCAAACACGACGCGGAATGGTTTAACGAACAAGTTTGGGGTCTCTGTGATGAAGTACTTATTACAGATGATCATATTGAAGTAGGGGATATGATCGCTCGTGTAGAACCATCCGCCATATTTGGTACTCAGATGGAACGTCATATTGGTAAACGCCTTGATATTCCTTGTGGAGTTATTTCTCCACCAGTTCATATCCAAAATTTCCCATTGGGATATCGGCCTTTTTTAGGTTATGAGGGTACTAATCAAATAGCCGATTTAGTTTATAACTCATATACTTTGGGCATGGAAGACCATCTTTTAGATATTTTTGGTGGTCATGACACTAAAGAAGTTATTACTAAATCATTATCCGCAGAAACGGATTTGATTTGGAATTCCGAGAGTCAATTGGAATTAAGTAAAATTCCTGGCTTTGTTAGGGGCAAGATTAAAAGAAAGACTGAGAAGTTCGCAAGACAGAGTGGCATTACAAACATTACCGTCGAAGTAATGTATGCAGCTAAGGAAGCATTGAGTACTTGAAACATTACATTGGGAACCTTCTCTCTATCCTTCCCATCCACCTATAGTATAACATAAGACTAAAAACTTCATTTCATAAAAATATAATAGAATAAAAACTCATGTCATTTATTCCATATATTCCTACAACATATTTATTTACACCTTTATCTGAATCTCAAAGAAAGATTATGGTAAAATTTCGTTTAGAATAATATGGTAGAAAGCGACGTGCAATTTGAATATCATGATCGGTTTCGTGGAACATCTGCCATTACCTATCCGAATTAAAGAACTCCTATCTCAACATACGTTTCCAAACACAATCTTTCTTTTTTTTTTAGCGAGGCTCGCGTAACAACGTAGAATCTTCTTTATAACCTACAAGTTAGGAGATATAATCTAAAGTTAACGTAGAGCAAAAAAGCTATTGAAACTTTGTCCAACTTTTTAAAAATTAAATTTACTAAATTAGTAAATAGATTCTTACTTATCAAACAAATAACTCAATTTTTTAATTTTCAATAAGTTGATCGAACAATGTAATAATTAATAATTGTTATGATTAATTACAGTAAATGAAAGAAATCGAAATCACTTTCATTTTTCCCCTCCCTCAATCGAAAAAATAGCCAAAGTGGGGCTTCCTACGATCATGAAGATCGGTCTAAGAACGAGAAAATCCTATTTGATTGTTTAAACGACTAGATTTAGATAAAGTTAAAGACGATTCAATAGAGTAGAGAGAACACACTAATTTCAAACGTGGAAAAAACATACCGTATGTATAGGGATAATCTTCATTTTAATTCTGCTGAAGTGAAGTCATTATTGATTGATTGATTAATTGAGGGAAAAAACTTCGTATAGAGGAAAGCTCAACCTGCATAGATTGTTGGATAGGGATACCCGCCTTAAAGCAAGGATATTTGAATAAATCAAAGCTAATTGAGATGGTTATGAGTTCAATGCTTGATCCCATTTTTCCAAATCCTATTATATGTTCATTTAGTAGAGTAGCCTTCATTACAATGGGTTAGGTAAAGATTGCGTTTATGTTTAATACAACCTATTTTTCGTTTTACCAAAATAGATCTAAAATCAAGTTAATAATATCGAGAAATAGCTAAATGGAATAATGAGAGGCCAGATAGAAGATATGGGGGAGAGGAGAGCTTATCGTTCCGTCAAGTCATTTCTTCCCATTAAACGGGGGAGAAAGAACAAAAAATACTTTATCCATCTCCGCTTCGGGAGGTGGTCCGATCCGTCCCCTGTTGAACTCCCGGTCGACTAGCTTCCTTCTAACTAACCATCCTTCTGTTCCCTATCATTATAGATTCTTTTCCTTTCCACGGAATAAGAATAAAAATATAGAAAATCGTAAATCCTGAAGTAATTAATAAAAAAAAAAGAAAAAGAAAGCCTACATCAAGAATTTCTTTATTCATTCTCTCAACTTGGCTTACTCTGATTCATATTCTCAAGATTCATTTATTTCTTTTCATCCATTCTTCCAGTATAGTATACTCTATTATTTCATTCTCAGGGTTGCTAACCCAACGGTAGGGTAATCGGCTCCCAAAAGTTTTATAAGACTACGATTGATCGACCTAGCGGAAAAAAAAAGTCGTTTCATTACAGAATTTTTCTCAAGCTTAATTTGATCAAAATCTCTTTCTTAGTATCGTAATGGAAGGAAAAGATTCGGATTGCTTTGTGTTGTGAAAACAGATCCACTACTCAAGCGGAAAAAAGTTAATGGATAAAGCTAGATGGCTTGAATCGTAGGTGGAATCAGAAGAATGAGCTCCCCCGTTTATTCAAAGATCCCATTTCATATTCTCTTTACTAATTGGAAGTTAGAAGTAATTTAGTAACCAATATGAGAGAGAGGGGTTGTTCCTACAAGAAGGGTATTCTTATCAGAAATGAATCTCGAATACTCGGATAAATAAATAGATAAATAAATAAATACAAATGTGTAAAAGAATAACCGGTGTGCTGACTAAATAAAGTGATTTATAAGTCAGGTAGGCGATCAGTTTGCAAAAATAGATCCATTTTTCGAAAAGATTAATGTTACAAGGAATCAAATGAGTTTTAGATAAAAATTATTTGATAGAATCTTTTTTTTATCTCTGAATAAATGAAAATAAATCTATCCGATCTTCACGTGGATCGCACTATGCATCATTTCTCATCCCAAGGAGTTACTCATATGAGAACCATAGCTTGGGTTTTATCTGAAATAAAGAAGCTACGAAGAAATCAAAAAAATATCTTGTGGCAGCAACGCTTTTTATATAAACTTCTCCTTCATGATGATATTTATGCAATTGCTTATAATTGTTTTTCAAATAAATCGAGTTTAAAACGAAAAGAAGATTCAGGTCCAAGCAACAATCATTTAAGTTTCATAATCATAGAGCGTCTAATTGGTAGAATACGTCAACAAGACCTTCCAGATACTATTTTATCTTTATCAAGGAAGCGTCTTGGAAGGAAGGGTGATAAAAAAAATCAATCTTTCGATTACTATATCAATTCTTCTTGCGGATCAATTCGAGAAGGTCCGACTATAGTTCTGCAAATCCATTTCTTGATGCAATTGCAACCCTTGCTAATGGAAACGAATGAATGGAATAGCTTTCGATCTATTCATTCCGTATTTCCTTTTATGGAGGATCATTTTTCGTATTCCTATTGTTTCTTAGGTACTAAATTACCCTATTCTCTCCATCCAGAAGTACTTATTCGAATTTTTCGTCGACGGATTTAAGATGCTCCCTTTCTACACCTATTACGATTTATTCTCCACGAACAACAAAATCTAATTGTCTCAAATACACCCATCTTTTTCTCTCCAAGAGAAAGAAATAGGTTATCCATATTTTTATGGAATTACTATATATATGAATCCGAATCTACTTTAGTCTCCCTTTGGAAAAAAACCTTACATTTTGAATCGTTCTCCGCTTCACCCGATCAAGCTAACTCTATTCAAAAGATCGAGCATATTGCAAAGCCATCATATGTTGCGAAGCCACCATGGATGATTACTCCACCGGAAAACATCTTTTTTTTCGTGAAAAATCCTTCTATTCATTATGCAAGATATGAAAACAATTACATGGTAGCTTTGAAAGGTACTAAATATTTAGCCCAGAGATGGAAGCATTTTTTCTTAAGACTTTGGCAATATCATTTTCATTTTTGGTTTCAACCATACAGGATACGCATTCAAAAATCATCCAAAGATTGTTTTCCCTTTTTGGGTTATATCCTAGGTATTGGACCCAAAATCACCACAGTTCAAGTCGAAATGGTGGATGATTTACCCATTGCTACCAGTCTTCCTACCAGAGAATTGTGTGCTATAACTCCAATTTCCGGTCTAATCGGATTATTAGCCAAGGAAAAATTTTGCAATACTTTGGGACATCCAATTGGTAAATTAGCTTGGACTACTCTAAGAGATGATGACATTCTCAACCGATTCGATCAAATTTGGAAAAATATCGGCTATTATTATAGTGGATGTTCAAATAAGGAGGGGTTGTATCGAATACAATACATACTTCGATTTTCATGTGCGAAAACTTTAGCTTGTAGGCATAAAAGTACAATACGCGTTGTGTGGAAAAAACACGGTTCAAAACTGTTTCCAAGATCCTCTTTTTCGGAGAAACCAGAGTTAATATCCCCGTTTCTCCCCAAGGTTCATTATCATAAAAAAAAATTTTGGTATTTGGATATTATCCAAATAAATTCTTTAGCAAATTCGTTGCAAAAAAAAGATATACTCGAATCATCCGAAACTGATTCTACTAACGAGAGGCTCGTCGGGCAATTCAATTGCCGAGACTCAAGATAATCTTGTGAAAGAACTGAAGTGTGATGAGATAGGTACGTACATAGCATAGAGAGAGCCACGTGCAATGAAAATTGCAAACGCAGAAACCCGGCCCCCAGAGGAGAGTAAGAGTAATTCACCCACTTTCATCCGACGAGTTATGGGTTCGAGCCCCGGCCCCGGTCAACCCGAACCCAATTGATCGGATTCAATTCATACTTTTTTCTTTCTCTCACACTTTAAATTTGAAATAGTATATGATGGGTATGTTTCCCTATTGATGAGATGATATTTGTTATGTCGTCATTAATGCGAGTAAGTTATGTAACATAGGCTACTTCCCCCAATCATTTAATTACTTACTGTTTTACGTATTTAAGAATCCGGATCTCTGAAGAAGAAACGGGGGTTGACAACAAGGGGGTAACTCCGTATAATATAGAATAACAAGCATACAAAATATAATATCTGTGCTTGGGTAATAATTCTTATTCAACAAGCCAAATTTTACCATGACCGCAATTATAGAGAGACGCGAAAACGCGAGCCTATGGGGTCGCTTCTGCAATTGGATTACCAGCACTGAAAACCGCCTTTACATTGGATGGTTTGGTGTATTAATGATTCCTACCCTACTAACTGCAACTTCTGTATTCATCATTGCCTTTATCGCAGCTCCTCCAGTGGATATTGACGGTATCCGTGAGCCCGTTTCCGGTTCTCTCCTTTACGGAAACAATATCATCTCTGGTGCCATCATTCCAACTTCTGCAGCTATCGGTTTACACTTCTACCCTATCTGGGAAGCAGCTTCCGTTGATGAATGGCTATACAATGGTGGTCCCTACGAACTAATCGTTCTTCACTTCCTACTTGGTGTAGCTTGCTACATGGGTCGTGAATGGGAACTCAGCTTCCGTCTGGGTATGCGTCCCTGGATTGCTGTTGCATATTCAGCTCCCGTTGCAGCTGCTACCGCTGTTTTTTTAATTTACCCCATCGGTCAGGGAAGCTTCTCCGATGGTATGCCTCTGGGAATCTCTGGTACCTTCAACTTCATGATTGTGTTCCAAGCTGAACACAACATCCTTATGCATCCATTTCATATGTTGGGTGTAGCTGGTGTATTCGGTGGCTCTTTATTCAGTGCTATGCATGGTTCTCTAGTAACTTCAAGTTTGATCCGAGAAACCACGGAGAATGAATCTGCTAATGCAGGTTATAAGTTTGGTCAAGAGGAAGAAACCTATAACATCGTAGCTGCTCACGGTTACTTTGGCCGGTTGATCTTCCAATACGCTAGCTTTAACAACTCCCGTTCTCTACACTTCTTCTTGGCTGCTTGGCCTGTAGTAGGTATTTGGTTCACCGCGTTGGGCATCAGCACCATGGCTTTCAACCTAAATGGTTTCAACTTCAACCAATCTGTAGTTGACAGCCAAGGTCGTGTAATCAATACCTGGGCTGACATTATCAACCGTGCCAACCTTGGTATGGAAGTTATGCACGAACGTAACGCTCACAACTTCCCTCTAGATTTAGCTTCTGTTGAAGCTCCTTCCGCAAACGGTTAATTGATGTCTCTACAGATTCCTAGTTATTATCGATAAAAAGATAGTAACTCAGCCATAACTTTTCAACCTTAACATTGAAAGTTAGGATCAAACAGGGGGTTCCCGGAGAAAGATAATGACCCTGGTTAATTGAAAGGGAGACCGCGGGGGTCCCTGCTGCTTAAAAGGGCCGGGCCTCTAGAGTCCCTAGAAAGGGGAGGGGGGATCTCGAAAATCCCCCCTAACCGCCTTCAGTGTTATTATCATATCCGAATGGAATGAATGAGTAGAAGGGGGCGGACGTAGCCAAGCGGATTAAGGCAGTGGATTGTGAATCCACCACGCGCGGGTTCAATCCCCGTCGTTCGCCTGCGTTTATGAAAAGAATTCCGGGAATTGGTTGAAAAAATAAGAGAAGACTTAGCCTATATTTAGAGAATTAGATAAGGTATAGAGAGTTTTAGTGGTGAAATGGCGGACACACGAGATTCGGAATCCCGTGAGAGCACGGGATCCGAGTCCACTTCAAGTAAGTGAGGTTTTGCTAAATGGTGAAACTTATCCTAGTTCCTTTTTAATAAATGAATTCTGAATCAAATTAATTTGGTTATTCGGGATTGACGGGGCTCGAACCCGCAACTTCCGTCTTGACAGGGCGGTACTCTAACCGATTGAACTACAATCCCATTAAAAACAGTTTAGTTATTTAGTTATTATGTCGATCAAAAACTTATGTGTCAAATCTATTCTTTACAATTATTGTAATTGTTCTGTCTGGGTGGAATTATAATAGATACGTTTCTCTACGAATGGGACCCTATCGATAGACGAAAACGAAACGGGATCTTTGTTATTGAAGCAGTAATCCCATTATGGAGCAGAATAAATAGTAATCTTTTATTAATGCTGAATGTTCAGATCAACCAGAGAAAGAGACTTCATATAATAAATTGATTGAATAATGAATGGATTGATAAGTTGACATTGGGTCGAGCTGGATTTGAACCAGCGTAGGCATTGCCAGCGGATTTACAGTCCGTCCCCATTAACCACTCGAGCATCGACCCAGTCAGTTGGAAAGGGGAAGAAAGGCTTTTACCCATCTCTCTTATATCGGGATGGGAATAGAAACGGGTGCGGAAAGTTCTCGGGATATTCGTGATTCCGAAAACTTTTAGTACCCCCAGGGGAATTCGAATCCCCGTCACCTCCGTGAAAGGGAGATGTCCTGGGCCTCTAGACGATGGGGGCTTATCCTTATCCTTATGTTACTCAATTCATTATTTACTGTCAATAGTATGGTTCATTTCATTCCAATAATATTTCCAATTATTAGTTTCATTTCCACCTGCGGGAGATGGATGGGCTAACATCTGAGGTTCACACATCCCACCCAGTGATATATATATTATTTGAAGCCGAGTGTTGTTTGTTATCTCATCTCCACCTTTAACCCGATAATTAGGTACTTTGAACTCAGTTTTATGCTATATCTATATCAGAGGAAACTTATATTTATTGTATGAATCATATCTTATCTATTTGGATTCATTATTGAATATTACAAGATTTTAATCAACAATCAATAGTTTATTTATTAAGTCTTATTTCCTTGATCAGATTGGACGAAACAACTTGCTCATTCAAAAATTTCATAAATTTTTGAATATAAATTGTATTTAGAACCTTCTATATTCGAGTATGAAGTAAGTTCGGAGCAGGGTTTAAATAAAAAAGGTAATTTTTTTTTATTCAATATATATATAAATCAGGGTGAACTTACCTTTCTTATAGAAGATTAATTGTGGTTCATTCCATAATATTATATTATATTCTCCCTCTAGAGAATCAATACGCCTTTTACTCGCCCATCTCATTCTAGAACATAATGTTATGTTTGTCATTAAATAACTACTAGATCCTAGTTTTTTTCCATAGTTACTACTAGGTCAAATGGTAGAAACTCAATTTTACTATAATTTGTTTATGAAATAATATTTTGGACTTTTAGGTGGGAAGGGAAAGGAACATATGCTTTATTTTTCCTCCTCCGCAGGAGAATAAAGAAAGTAACCCCTTTTCGAACTAACTTTATCACCATCTTTATTTCCTACAACCTATTTCTCCTAATCGAAACACTTTGAGGTGACTAATTATTTCCAGGGTCGAAACGACTATTCCGTACGGAAATAATTAATTGAATTGCCCATACATAGCATCTCCCCGGAGAGGAGGTTATTGAAAATTAAATTGTTTTTTGAATTGTTTGCGCTTTTCTTCGATTATATATATATTCAACGAACTTTATTCCATATGAAGGAATGATAGATAAGAGTTCTTCATTGGAGAAAATGGAAGAACAAATTCTGTTCCAATTTCATCGGAAAAATCATTTTAGTTTAGATTATATATATAAAATGGGTAAAAAGAAGTTCAATTCGAGCGAATTGATATGATGAGAACTGAATCCTTTAATATATCAAAAGAATTCAATTAAGAATCGCAATAGAATTGGAAAAATCTGAGAAGGATCCGCATTACGGAAAGGGGATAAATATGACCAATAAATGATTCTAATACTAATAATAAAGCAAATAACAATGAAAATAAAATTAGAGTCGATTTTATTGGTTCTAGATTTTGATGATCTACATGGATTGCATTAACTTGCATAACCTATATGATTTTTATTATTAACTTCTATGCATATGGAAAGATTGGGCCAGAAATAAGCTATATATTATTATGAACTAGTTGACATTTTCCTGATTTTTCAATCAAACTATATTTGTTGTTGCAATAATACAATTCTTCCCCCTCAAAGAAGCCCTTTTAACTCAGTGGTAGAGTAACGCCATGGTAAGGCGTAAGTCATCGGTTCAAATCCGATAAAGGGCTTCCATATTTTCTCCATAGCCATAGAAGGTATTCTATTCCATTTTATATCATCCTGGATGAGAATCCACTCACGAACACTTAATGAATTGGAATAGTCAGATGAGAAAGAAAGTTTTATCAAAAAACATAATAATTTGAATAATTACAATTTAAAATTCATAATTAGAATTCCCTATATCGAGCAAAAAGAATATATAGTGGTCTTATAAGTTTCCATTTTTTAGCAATTCGGGAGTGGAGTATTATTGCTCCATCCAGTCCAACTCTCGTGGATAATTGCGTGGAAATATCTATTAGCTCATAACATGATGGATTACCTGTTTTGGTACGAACCGGGAGGAAAGAATTAATGGGGCATTAGTTAAGGTTAGTCAAGAGTTAGGAGCTTTCCATATATACGATCGATGTATGTCCGAAGAAAGGAATGAAATTAGAAAGGAATGAAATTAGAAAGGAATGAAATTGTAAGGGATGGTGTAATTAGTATAGGCCGGGCGGCCCCCCGAGAATTAATCCCTTAGATCAGATCAACAGGGGAATTCTGAATAATATAATGAATGATCAATATTTGATTAAAAAAATCTCTTTATTTTATGAGGGTGAGCGGGGGAATTCGAATCCCGATCGATCCACTCCATGACTAATGATAAATCCTTAAACGTTTGGTATGGAAAGTGAGAAAGATCCTCAATTTTCTGAAAATAGTAAACTTGACTTATTATATTGTATATGAGTTGGCTACCCTAATATCAAAATTGACTCGAAATCGTAAATGTGAATTTTATATCAAAGATAAGTCTGGAATCAAAAAAATCAGGCTTTTCAAAATGAAAAAGAAGTTAATTTTTCATTCACATTAAAATGTTTAAATTTTGAGAATTGAATCCCGCCTCTTTTCCCTCTTTTCTTCTCCTACTACTTGCTCCCCATAAGTTGGAAAAGTTTCTTGGTTTATAAAATTATACCCTATTTTTTACGGAAGGAGAATGTAAAATAGATGCATCCCGATGAAATAAGGATAAGAGACGTTACTTCTATTACTCAAACGGATCTAAGAAGGGAATTCAAAGAATTTCAATAATATTGGGTTAAAGGGACATCAAAAGGAAGGGGAATCAATCCTTGTGGGAGAAAATACTAGGGAGAAAAGAAAAGCTTACCTACCCTCTAAAAGGTCTTTGCTAAGTTCGTTTCGAGACCAGACAAAGATTCATTCTATATATATTGAATGCTTTGAACCAACCAATGGACTATGATGATGCATTTACAAAATTGATCAGAGAATTCTTTGGAGGGGGCAAAGAAAGAAAAAGGATCGTCCGTGGATGATCGAATATGATATCTTTCTTTCAATGATTTGATAGTGATAAGGTGCCCAAAAATGGTTGAAATAGTTGAATGGGAGAATCGCTATGACTATAGCCATTGGAAAGTTTTCCAAAGAGCAAAAAGGTTTATTTGATAACATGGACGACTGGCTAAGGAGAGATCGTTTTGTATTCGTGGGTTGGTCTGGTCTATTGCTTTTTCCCTGTGCCTATTTTTCTCTGGGTGGATGGTTTACGGGTACAACCTTTGTAACCTCATGGTATACTCACGGATTGGCTAGTTCTTATTTGGAAGGTTGTAACTTTCTGACTGCCGCAGTCTCTACTCCTGCTGATAGTTTAGCACACTCTTTGCTGCTATTATGGGGTCCTGAAGCACAGGGAGACTTTACTCGTTGGTGCCAATTGGGTGGTTTATGGACCTTCGTTGCTCTACACGGTGCCTTTGCTTTAATAGGTTTCATGTTGCGCCAATTTGAACTTGCCCGATCTGTACAATTGCGTCCCTACAACGCAATTGCATTCTCTGGTCCGATTGCTGTTTTTGTTTCTGTATTCCTGATCTATCCATTGGGCCAGTCTGGTTGGTTCTTCGCACCCAGCTTCGGTGTAGCAGCTATCTTCCGATTTATCCTTTTTTTCCAGGGTTTCCACAATTGGACTTTAAACCCATTTCATATGATGGGAGTTGCTGGAGTATTGGGTGCTGCTCTTCTATGTGCTATTCACGGTGCTACTGTGGAAAATACTCTATTCGAGGATGGTGATGGTGCAAATACATTCCGTGCTTTTAACCCAACTCAATCTGAAGAGACTTATTCCATGGTTACCGCTAATCGTTTCTGGTCCCAAATTTTCGGTGTTGCTTTCTCCAACAAACGTTGGTTACATTTCTTCATGTTATTCGTACCCGTAACTGGTTTATGGATGAGTGCTATCGGAGTAGTTGGTCTAGCCTTGAATCTGCGGGCATATGACTTTGTCTCTCAGGAGATCCGTGCAGCAGAAGATCCTGAGTTTGAAACTTTCTACACCAAAAATATTCTTTTGAACGAGGGTATTCGTGCTTGGATGGCGGCCCAGGATCAGCCTCATGAAAACCTTGTATTCCCCGAGGAGGTTCTACCCCGTGGAAACGCTCTTTAATGGAACCTTGGCTTTAGGTGGTCGTGATCAAGAAACCACTGGCTTTGCTTGGTGGGCCGGTAATGCCCGACTTATAAACTTATCTGGTAAATTACTTGGTGCCCACGTGGCTCATGCCGGATTGATTGTGTTCTGGGCTGGAGCGATGAACTTATTTGAAGTAGCTCATTTCGTACCGGAAAAGCCTATGTATGAACAAGGTTTAATTCTACTTCCCCATCTGGCTACTTTGGGATGGGGAGTAGGTCCTGGCGGAGAAGTTGTAGATACCTTCCCATACTTCGTATCCGGAGTACTTCACTTAATCTCTTCCGCAGTTTTAGGTTTTGGGGGTGTTTATCACGCACTTATCGGACCCGAAACTTTAGAAGAATCCTTTCCATTTTTCGGTTATGTATGGAAAGATAAGAACAAAATGACCACTATTTTAGGTATTCACCTAATCTTGCTAGGTGTTGGTGCTCTCCTTCTAGCGTTCAAAGCCTTGTATTTTGGGGGCGTATATGATACTTGGGCTCCCGGTGGTGGAGATGTAAGGAAAATAACAAATCTTACCCTTAGTCCAAGTGTTATATTCGGTTATTTACTCAAATCACCTTTCGGTGGAGAAGGTTGGATTGTTAGTGTAGACAATTTGGAAGATATAATTGGGGGACATGTTTGGTTAGGTTCCATTTGTATTTTCGGTGGAATCTGGCACATTCTAACCAAACCTTTTGCATGGGCTCGTCGTGCTTTCGTATGGTCTGGAGAAGCTTACTTATCTTATAGTTTAGGAGCTCTTTCCGTCTTTGGTTTCATCGCTTGTTGCTTCGTTTGGTTTAACAATACAGCCTATCCTAGCGAATTTTATGGTCCTACTGGTCCAGAGGCCTCTCAAGCTCAAGCTTTTACCTTTCTGGTTAGAGACCAACGCCTTGGAGCTAACGTAGGTTCTGCTCAAGGACCCACTGGTTTAGGTAAATACCTTATGCGTTCCCCCACTGGAGAGATTATTTTTGGGGGAGAAACGATGCGCTTCTGGGATCTTCGTGCTCCATGGTTGGAACCCCTAAGGGGTCCTAATGGTTTGGATTTAAATAAGTTGGAAAAAGACATACAGCCTTGGCAGGAACGACGCTCGGCGGAATATATGACTCATGCCCCTTTAGGTTCTTTGAATTCCGTAGGTGGAGTAGCTACTGAGATTAATGCAGTGAACTATGTTTCTCCTCGGAGTTGGTTAGCTACCTCCCATTTTGTTCTAGGATTCTTTTTCTTTGTAGGTCATTTATGGCATGCAGGAAGAGCTCGTGCAGCTGCAGCCGGATTTGAGAAAGGAATTGACCGTGATTCCGAACCTGTCCTTTCTATGACACCCCTTAACTAGAGGAGTGAATAGGAATGAGTAAGCTGGAATTCCAGCTCAGCTAAGAAAAAGCTTCCCCGAATACGAGTGATAAATACCGTCTTTGCAGGTTCCTGCTAAAAGCTCGGCTAGGAATAGCCGAGCTTTAAAATCAATTGATATTGATAACTAGATTCGTGAATGCGATGATCCTTCGACGGAAGGAGAGAGAGGGATTCGAACCCTCGATAGCGCTGAAACTATACCGGTTTTCAAGACCGGAGCCATAAACCACTCGGCCATCTCTCCTAAAATCCATTCTATGTAACTTCTTTCGGTAGCATCTATAATATCGGTACCATAATTATTAGTAAATATTTATATTGTGTGAATAATATATAATATCTCTCTTTTGAAAGAGATGCAAAAAAGCATCATCTGGAGATGGGAGAAGTTAATAAGGCTCAATTATAAATATAGTCGAATTAAATTGTTTATATGATACATTTGGCTTGGTTTTCAAGATCTATGCCAGATAGGGATCAGATGGTATAATCCGTTTCATTCGTTAAGAACCTGGAAAACCACAACCATGACTATTGCCTTTCAGTTGGCTGTGTTTGCATTAATCGCGATTTCATTTCTCCCAGTAATTGGTGTGCCTGTTGTGCCTGCCTCTCCTAACGGTTGGTCAAGTAACAAAAATGTCGTATTTTCGGGTGCTTCGCCACGGATCGGATCAGTCTTTTTAGTAGGTATCCTTAACTCCTCCATATCCTAAGTTTTTGGCTAAGTTGCAGCATCCCCCCCCTTGGTTGAATTAAAACACTGAGGCACAAAATCTAAAGTGTTTCCCAGGGGAGGGTTGGGTTCCATTACCGATTCGTTCCGTCTTTCAATATAAAGAATAAGTAATTTAAATTTGCATTATTAATCAATAATTGACTATATACAAGTAAATCTACTAATATAGTGGAGAATGAGATAAAAGCAGTTGCGGGTATGGTTTAATGGTAAAATTCCTCCTTGCCAAGGAGAATATGCGGGTTCGATTCCCGCTACCCGCCCATTCCCCCCAAAGGATATAAGTGGAATATAGAATTAATATAATCTTAGATTCGTTTTTTTTTAATTCTTGAATAAAATAAAGGTATAGAGATTCATACATAAACTGGAAAAGGCTAAAAACTTTGGTTTTGGCGGAGACGGGATTTGAACCCGTGACCTCAAGGTTATGAGCCTTGCGAGCTACCAGGCTGCTCTACCCCGCGCAATTTATATATATATTATTATTATTATTATTAATTAATATATAAACATGATTCACTGGACAAATAATATTCGAACATCAAGAATTTCCCTTTTAGGGATTATTCTCAATTGCATTCATATCCAATCTTTCCGAATTTTTTCTTCTTTACCAACTAGATTTTGTTACTCCGGGCAACAAACATGCATGAGCCATCTCACGAAGCACGTGCCTAGATAAACCAAAGTCTCGATAATTAGCTCTAGGTCTTCCAGTTAGGAAACAACGACGATGAAGACGTGTAGGTGCACTATTACGTGGTAAGGATTGTAATTCTCTATGAATTTCCCATTTTTCATCTAATGAGAAAACCTTACTCATCCTCTCTTTTAAAGATTGACGAATAGAATGGTATTTTTGTTCCAACTTTTGCTTCTTTTCCTCCCTCTGGATAAGACTCTTTCTTGCCATAGTGGTTCAATTAATAATAAATAACATTTTTATGTCAAATTTTGGAATGAAAGAGGATTCATCTCTTTCTCTACTTCTTCTTTCACTCCTAACTATTTCATTCAGTGGAATGGAATTAGGCCTACCATTAGTCTAAGTCTAGTCAGTCCCGATCCAAGGGTAGGCTTAATTCAATAATTCTGATCTTACTAGAGATGATGACTAGCCAAATTTGCCTGATGTAGAAGCAATTAGGAAAGCCGCATAAGTAAATATATAACCCACAGAAAAATGAGCTAATCCAACTAATCTTGCTTGAACAATAGAAAGAGCCACTGGCTTATCCCTCCAGCGCACCAAATTAGCTAGAGGTGTACGTTCATGAGCCCATGCTAGAGTCTCAATAAGTTCCTGCCAGTATCCACGCCAAGAGATAAGAAACATGAATCCAGTAGCCCAAACGAGATGCCCAAATAGGAACATCCATGCCCAAACGGATAAACTGTTCATACCAAATGGATTGTATCCATTAATAAGTTGCGAGGAATTTAACCACAAGTAATCTCTTAACCATCCCATTAAATAAGTAGAAGATTCGTTGAATTGAGCTACATTTCCCTGCCATAAGGTAATATGCTTCCAATGCCAATAGAATGTAACCCATCCAATAGTATTTAACATCCAAAAGACTGCCAAATAAAAAGCATCCCAAGCTGAAATATCACAAGTCCCACCTCGTCCCGGACCATCGCATGGAAAACTATAACCAAATTCTTTTTTGTCTGGCATTAGCTTGGAGCCACGTGCATCTAAAGCACCTTTTACTAGGATCAACGTGGTTGTGTGTAAACCCAAAGCAATGGCATGATGAACCAAAAAATCTCCGGGACCTATGGTTAGAAATAGCGAGTTACTATTATTATTAATAGCATCCAACCAACCGGGTAACCAGATGCTTTGACCAGCATTAAACGCTGGACTATTTGCCGAGGATAGGAGTACATCAAAACCATATAAAGCTTTGCCATGAGTGGATTGGATCCATTGAGCGAATACGGGTTCAATCAAGATTTGTTTCTCCGGAGTACCAAAAGCAAGCATAACATCGTTATGGACATAGAGTCCCAAGGTATGAAAACCCAGGAATAAACTAGCCCAACTTAGATGAGATATGATAGCTTCTTTATGTTCCAACATTCTCGCCAATACATTACCCTTATTCTGTTCCGGATTGTAATCCCTAATAAAGAATATGGCTCCATGAGCAAACGCACCCGTCATAATAAACCCAGCAATGTACTGATGATGAGTATATAATGCAGCTTGAGTAGTGAAGTCTTGTGCTATGAATGCATAAGCAGGTAAGGAATACATATGTTGAGCCACTAAAGAAGTAATAACTCCCAGAGAAGCTAAAGCAAGACCTAATTGAAAGTGGAGAGAATTATTGATTGTGTCGTAAAGGCCCTTATGTCCGCGTCCCAATCGGCCTCTCGGAGGAGTATGTACTTCTAGAATCTCCTTTATACTATGTCCAACTCCAAAGTTAGTTCTGTACATATGACCGGCTACGAGGAAAACAAAGGCAATAGCTAAATGATGATGAGCAATATCAGTCAACCATAAACTTTGAGTTTGCGGATGAAATCCTCCAAGGAAGGTTAGAATAGCAGTACCTGCTCCTTGGGAAGTACCAAATAAATGACTACCAGAATCAGCATTTTGAGCATAAACGCTCCACTGCCCCGCGAAGAGAGGCCCTAAACCTTGAGGGTGTGGTAATGCGGTCAGTAAATTATCCCATCTTACGTGCTCACCTCTTGATTCGGGAATGGCAACATGAACTAGATGCCCCGTCCAAGCCAAAGAACTTACTCCAAAGAGTCCTGACAAATGATGATTGAGACGAGATTCAGCATTTTTGAACCACGAGACACTTGGTTTCCATTTAGGTTGTAAATGCAACCAACCCGCTATCAAAGAAAGAGCAGAGAGAATTAGCAAAAAGGGAGCTCCAGTATAAAGATCCTGATTAGTACGCAAGCCAATCGTGTACCACCATTGATAAACGCCGGAATAAGCAATATTGACTGAGCCTGGAGCCCCTCCTCGAGTAAACGCTTCTACAGCTGGTTGACCGAAATGAGGGTCCCATATTGTATGAGCAATAGGTCTTGTATGTAAAGGATCTTGTACCCATGCTTCGAAATTACCTTGCCAAGCTACATGGAATAAATTACCGGAGGTCCACAAGAAGATTATTGCTAACTGACCAAAGTGAGAAGCAAAAATTTTTTGGTAAAGACGCTCTTCAGTAATATCATCATGGCTCTCGAAGTCATGTGCGGTAGCAATACCGAACCAAATACGACGAGTAGTTGGGTCTTGGGATAGGCCCCGGCTGAATTTCGGAAATCTTGATGCCGTAATGCTTTTCGGATCCTCCTAGCCATTATCCTACTGCAATGATTCTTGCTAGGAAGAATGCCCATGTCGTGGCAATTCCACCCAGGAGGTAATGAGCTACCCCCACAGCACGGCCTTGTACAATGCTTAAGGCTCTAGGCTGGATAGCAGGAGCAACTTTTAATTTGTTGTGAGCCCAAACGATAGATTCGATGAGTTCTTGCCAGTATCCGCGACCACTAAATAAGAACATTAGACTGAAAGCCCAGACAAAGTGAGCACCCAAGAATAGAAGACCATATGCAGATGACGAGGAACCATAAGATTGGATTACTTGAGAGGCCTGTGCCCATAAAAAGTCGCGAAGCCATCCATTAATGGTAATTGAACTTTGTGCAAAGTTTCCTCCTGTAATATGAGTCACTATCCCTTGGTCACTTATACTACCCCAAACATCAGATTGCATTTTCCAGCTAAAGTGAAATATTACCACTGAGATTGAGTTATACATCCAAAATAAACCTAGGAAAACATGATCCCAAGCAGATACTTGACACGTTCCTCCCCTTCCGGGTCCATCGCAGGGAAAACGAAAACCAAGATTAGCTTTATCGGGTATTAAACGAGAACTGCGAGCAAATAAAACACCTTTAAGTAGGATCAATACAGTTACATGGATAGTAAATGCATGAATGTGATGTACCAAAAAGTCTGCGGTTCCTAACGGAATTGGTAACAAAGCCACCTTGCCACCCACTGCTACTAAGTCACCACCTCCCCAGGTTAAGCTGGTGCTTGCTGCTGAATTGGGAGCCGTTAAACTAGGTGCTAGAGCATGGGTATTTTGTACCCATTGGGCAAATACAGGTTGTAATTGTATAGCAGTATCTGAGAACATGTCTTGGGGACGTCCTAAAGCACTCATGGTGTCATTATGGATATATAAGCCGAAGCTGTGGAACCCTAGGAAGATACATGCCCAGTTGAGATGTGATACTATTGCATCGCGGTGTCTAAGAACACGATCTAATAAATTGTTGTATTGAGTGGTTGGATCGTAGTCCCTTACCGTGAAGATGGCTGCATGTGCAGCAGCTCCAACTATGAGAAATCCACCAATCCACATGTGATGTGTGAACAAAGAAAGTTGAGTACCATAGTCAGTAGCCAGGTATGGATAAGGAGGCATGGAATACATGTGATGAGCTACCACAATTGTTAAAGAACCTAGCATAGCTAGGTTGAGAGCCAATTGAGCATGCCATGAGGTGGTTAGAATATCATAAAGGCCCTTATGCCCTTCACCTGTAAATGGACCTTTATGAGCTTCTAGAATCTGCTCCAGGCTATGACCAATGGCCCAATTAGTTCTATACATATGACCGGCTATAAGAAAAACAACTGCAATAGCTAAATGATGATGGGCAGTATCGGTCAGCCACAACCCCCCCGTTATTGGATTTAGTCCTCCACGAAAAGTTAAAAAATCCGAATATTCTGACCAATTTAGGGTAAAGAATGGGGTTAGCCCTTTAGCGAAACTTGGATAAAGCTGAGCTAAAAGATCACGATTTAGAATGAATTCATGAGGAAGAGGGATTTCTTTAGCATCTACTCCAGCGTCTAAAAGTTGGTTAATAGGTAGAGAGACGTGTACTTGGTGTCCTGCCCAGGATAGAGAACCTAATCCTAAGAGTCCTGCCAGATGATGATTCAACATAGATTCTACATCTTGGAACCAGGTCAATTTGGGAGCAGCTTTGTGGTAGTGAAACCAACCAGCAAAGAGCATTAACGCTGCGAGAACCAATCCACCTATTGCAGTAGAGTACAGTTGTAATTCACTAGTTATTCCAGAGGCTCGCCAAATTTGGAAAAAGCCAGAGGTTATTTGTATTCCCCGAAAACCTCCACCTACATCTCCATTTAGAATCTCCTGACCCACTATTGGCCAAACAACCTGAGCACTAGGTTTAATGTGAGTAGGATCACTAAGCCACGCTTCATAATTGGAGAAACGGGCCCCATGGAAGTACATACCGCTTAGCCAAACGAGAATGATGGCTAATTGCCCAAAGTGAGCACTAAAGACTTTGCGAGAAATATCTTCCAAATCATTGGTATGACTGTCAAAATCATGAGCATCGGCATGTAGGTTCCAAATCCAAGTGGTAGTATTAGGGCCCTTAGCCAGAGTCTTTAAGAAATGCCCAGGTTTAGCCCATTTCTCAAAAGAGGTTTTTATAGGATCCCTTTCTACCGTAATTTTGACTTCTGGTTCCGGTGAACGGATAGTCATCGAAGTTCTCCTCTTTCCGGATAGGACACGGGGGAAACCCGCCAAGAGTAATTGGTGAACTTCTGAAAGCTATAGATTCTCCAAACTTTTTTCTTTACCGGTTTATAACTGGGACGACTATGATACAGAAGCTACCTAGGGCAGGTATTCAATTTTATTATGACACACCTCGAAGGTGCTTAATGGACCACTATTTGATTGAGTTCTTCCTTAGCTCACAATTGTATTATTACAATAACTATATCATTATATAAGATCAGTTTTGATAAGTCTTTACCCAGCCTACATTGTATATGCATATACAATGTATACAGCCTAGCTTGTATCTCGTAAAGCAAACAATAAATATGAATATATCGTAATATGATACGGAAAAGACGTAAATATATTATGTATACATAATGTATTATATTATACGATAATGATTGGTTATACTTAGTTATTCCACAATAATGACCAGATATGGTTGGTTATCCATAAATGAAATGGTTGAAAACGTTTCTATCTTTTGTTAGATTTCTTCTCATTCCTCCGAATAGGAACCTATTAAGCATACATAGATAATCTTACTTTTTCTATGAATGCTTAATTTATTCCTACAACGAAAGGGTTGTAAAGGAAGAGACTATAAAGGGAGGGGATAATAAAAAAAAAAAAGAATCTAATTCGACTACTAGATGGGATACAATTATAACCGTTCCTTCAAATCCCATATAATATAAAAGCCGAGAATATGGAAGGATCAATTATAAATGTATGTTATGAATCTTTAAGACGTCCTGCAATTTTCAACCAATTCTGTGCTTCAATGTAATTGCTTGGAGCAAGTGATATAGCTTGTTCCCAGTAATCAGCAGCTTTGTCGAACCAAGCTTCAGAAGTCTCAAAATCCCCTTGCTGAATGGCTTGCTCTCCTCGGTCGGGATAGGTCAGTCAACTCCAAAAAGGTTCCCTCCCTTAGAACCGTACTTGAGGGTTTCCTACCTCATACGGCTCCATCAAATATTATTCAGTTTCCCCTTTACGTACATACATAAATGATGAAATAAATCAAAGAAAATTTATTTGCAAACTATGCTATGGATTTATGTACTCAAAAAAGAAGCCGGAATAGTTGGTGAAGTATGTTTGGGATTGAACCCCGAACAGGGGAACCAAATCTTATCCCTTCTCCTACCAAGAACGGGAATTGAATCCAAAAAACATCTCTCTCTTTTTTTTTTAGAGATGTAATTTTTTTTTTCGAATGGTAACTATCTTACTCCAAGAGATTCTTTTTTTAAAAAATACTCGATCGAAAATTTTAATTTATTGAAAAGTGTTTTTTTTTTTTTTCCTTAGGATTCGATGCTACACCGCTGCTCGCTCATTAAATCGGCTCTATTACACAAGTTGATTTTATACTATACTTTTTTGTAAGTAAGCGGATTCTGTCGTATCAGCCCAAGCTTCCGATAATCGATCTTTGCGGCGCTTTCTTTATCAATTGAATAATCTTATCCGTAGAGCATATAGTATAGGCTTCATTCATTTCCCCATGTCCGGGCTTCCATGAGGATTTCCTTTCTACAGCTAATAAAAACTATTACTTAATAATAGTGAATATGTAGAAACCACCCTTTGTTCATTCCCGGTAGTTCTCAACCAGCAAATTCTGTAGTATAGATAGTCGCACGTAATGACAGATCACAGCCATATTATTGAAAGCTTGTGGCAAGGATGGATTTCGTTCTAATGCTTGGAAATAATATTCTAAAGCCCTCGTATGTTCTCCATTACTTGTGTGAATAAGCCCTATATTATACGGTATGTAACTTCGATCATAAGGATCAATTTCTAGGCGCATGGCTTCGTAATAATTTTGTAAGGCTTCCGCATATTCTCCTTCAGATTGAGCTGACATTCGTTACGGTTGCTCGAGGAAACTGAGCCCCGCTTCAAAACCGTACGTGAGATTTTCACCTCGTACGGCTTCTCCTGTATGGTGTACAAGAAGGGAATGCTCTATAGAATCAAAAAGATTCTTACCCAACATCATAAACTGGCAGGGGCTAGTGTCTCCATAATTTATCTCTAGCCATCCTTCTTGCAAGGATTAATTTCTGTTGTTAGAAATATAAACTTTAACAATTTCTTCGTTCTCAACGCTTCGTATTTTCCAGGGGTTCGCTACTTCGGCAACCTTCGATGGTTATATGGGTATCCAGAATACAAACGAGATGGAAGTTCGTTGTCCCAACCACAAATTCTTTATCAGCTTCGGAAAGCGGATAATTTGTATGAACTATAACGAAGCCTTTGTGTTGCCGATTCCTACACGTAGTGCTTCTCCCCTATGCATGTCCATGGAATAAAAACTTACTTTCTTTTTCAAAGTCTATTTTTTTTTTTTTTTCATGGGTTCAACCCCTTGCTCAATACCATAATTCATAAGAAATTGAAGTATCTAGGGCTGCATCAACCGAGGATACACGGTGGAAGGAATTGTCTCATTATATTCCTGAAACTCACCTTCACTAAGCGTAAGTTTCATATGTTCCCGGAATCAAGAATCGAATCACACCATCTCTGTAATAAGTAGATGCTTCTTTTTCCCTTCGGGTAGTTGGAATTACCCGCAACAGAATATCTGCTACAATTGTAGAAGTCTTATCAATAAAATTATCGTTTCTCTGGGATCTAGGCATAGTCAGTTATAATTCCGTTAATCTTTCACCATTTTTTTTTGAGGATAGATCCATAAATGAGCTTTCATTATATTATGAAAAATCATTAACATCTTTTTATTTTACTCGAGATTGGGAGTGAGTGTGTAAAGGCATCTCAATCCAATCCCCTTACGAAAGATTCTCGAATCATTATTCAATAACCAGAAAAAGATTCTTTTCCGGAGAAAGCAAAGAATTATAAAATTCAATTTTAATTTCATTAGTTCATAAGCAATTCTGACTGAAAGGTAGAATCATCAATATAAATAACCTTTTTTGTACAACTCTATCACAAATTTATTGTTTTCAGTATTTGTGATGATCCTCGAATAATCATGTTCCTTCTTTTTCCTAGACGGGCTGGGGAACTAGGAAGGAATAAAAAGAATAATATATATGTGTCATTATTAATAATGACACATACATATACATATAATATCAAATAGAATCTGCTTTTGTTTTTTAGAGATCTAAGTTCCGAAGAGGTTAAATTTTTGAAATGTATCATTGATATTTAGGAGGGGTTATTCGTCTTTTCAGATGTTTCTTGAAATTTAAAATTCTTTCGTTTTTATCTTGTTCCGGGGAATCGGGACAAATATAGAATAGAACTGATTCTACCCCAATAATAACAATTACTAAAAGGATCTTGTTATCTTATAAAGATATGGATTAAACTGGAGAAGTACCATAGGAAAAGGAAAGATGGCCGAGTGGTTTAAGGTGTAGCATTGGAAATGCTATGTAGGCTTTTGCTTACCGAGGGTTCGAATCCCTCTCTTTCCGTATTCACACCTCGATTCTTTGAGATACATTATTTATTAATAATACAAAAATTTTTTTGAATTGTGTTTTATATCATTATTTGGATAAAATAACTATGCAGGAATATCTCTAATTCGATCCATAATATATAGCAGATAATGGAACTTTGATTAGTAATTGATTCGTGGTAGAACAAACAAAACATATGGTATGGGAGCAATAAAAAGAGATCCGAATCCCTATAAAGCAATTTTTTCTATCTAAAGAATTACCATTGGAAACCCGAATATTCTCTATAAAAACCTATAAAAACATCAAGCATTTTTTTTCTTTTTTTAAGCTTGACGAGAATGATATTCCACAACTAGCAATTCCTTAATTTTTGAATCAATCCATTCACGATCTATTATCTGATTAACTAATCCTATATTTTGTGATGAATGGAAAGTCGAATGATTCGGTTTTTTATATTTACGAGAGGAATCTCTATTTCTTGTAATCATAGCTTGAGATTTTGGCCGATTCCTCATAGTAATAATATCTTTGGGTTTGCAACGATAACTTGGTATGTTTATTGTACAATAATTGACCAGAATATGTTTATGGTTAACCATTTGTCTTGCTCCGGGAATGGTAGGAGCCATACCCAATCCAAGAATGATATTATCTGAACGCATTTCGAGTGATTGTAATGATACTTGGCCTGTTGAGCCCTTGGCTCCCCTAGCAATACGAACATATTCAAGTAATTGTCGCTCGGTTAATCCGTAATGAAAACGCAACTTCTGTTTCTCCTCCAAACGAACACGATATTTAGAGGCTTTTTTACTAGAAGTAGATCTGTTAATAAAATCAGGCTTTTTTTTGTGCGTTTTCTGAGTTGGCCCTGGTAACCTCCCCAGACGGCGTATTATTTTTACGCGGGGTCCTCGGTAACGGGACGTAGGAACTCCTTGTTTTGCAAGAAAAATTGATGAAAGGGTGATAGCATACATAAACTATCCGGTGATGAAACAAATGTTTAATCTGAAGAAATCTTTCTTTTTTTTTTCCCGGAAAGAATTAAATCTTTTCATTAGAGATTATTCCAATTTGTTTCTCCTCGATTCCCTAATTATTCTTTTCATATCCAATTATCGATCTCTCTCATATCTAGAGAATATCTTAACAGAGATTCAATAAACAAACAAATGGAAAGAAATGAATAATCATCCCCATTCTTTTATTTTTCCGAATAATTAGAATAATGAGAGAGACGGGGAGAAATGACAAAGGAGGAGCCAGCTATCGGAGTCAATCAAACCGATGACCATTATATTACAAGTGCGGTACTCTAACCTCTGAGCTAAGCAGGCTTTATTAAAAAGAAAAGAATTATGCTATGTTTTTATAAAGAAAGGAACAAACACTTTTAAATAATATCCATAATAAAAAGCTATTTAACCTCCATAATTCAACGAATGATATAGGTTGTATTCAAATTCAATAACACAGATTGTATTTCAAATTCAATAACACAGATTGTATTTAAGCATAACTGAATATAAAGAATTGTGACAATGATAAAATCTGAATTGATATGGATAAAAAAAATCTTTATTTTTTCGATTCAGGTAGGAACGAACATTGCATGAAAACTGGAAAAAGGCTATAATTATTTCTGGTCATGGTAAATAATATTAAACATAGAAAGATATGTTTTTCTCAATAAATAGGTTTTGGTGAAACTACAGAAATAAAACATGAAATAGAATATGCTTCATTCTTATTCTTTCGGAACGGAGGAGGGTATGGCGGAATTGGTAGACGCTGCGGACTTGATTGGATTGAGCCTTAGTATAGGAACTTACTAAGTGATAGCTTTCAGATTCAGGGAAACCTCGGTGGAAACAATAGGCAATCCTGAGCCAAATTCCGTTGTTTCGTTTCATGAACGAACGGGATAGGTGCAGAGACTCGATGGAAGCTATCCCAACGAGTGATCCTCAATACCGTATCTATGAAATAAATCATATAGATATGAATTATATGATATAATGTTTCATCTATTCCTGAAGAGGAAGAAGTGAAAGATACTATCATAGATCATACTCAGATCATGTTATTGTTTGATCAATAATAAGATGCTTAAGTTGATTTAAAATTCGAGGGTCATTCATCATTCAATATATTTATTTTTCTAAAAGATATCTATTATCTAATATCTAACGGATCAATCTTATAGTGGATGATTGGACGAGGTTAAAGATAGAGTCCTATTTTACATGCTAATCTCAGCAACAATGTGAATTGTAGTAAGGAGAAAATCCGTTGGCTTTATAGGCCGTGAGGGTTCAAGTCCCTCTATCCTCAGAGAAAGTTTGATTTATTCCAAATTAAATATCCAATTCAATATTGGGATTTAATACTTTCGGTGGAAAAAATTCCCATAGCTATAGTAGGGAATAGCCAACAAAGAAAGTTGAACAGTATCATATTTTTCATTTCATAATGGGATTCGGAATGGGATAAGGAGGCGACCGAGAACCAACCGGCGAACCCTTTTTATTTGAAAAACAAGTTTAAAAAGACTGCGATTAAAGTCTATTTTGTGTAATAAAAGATTGCAATTAAAGTACATTTTATGTAATAATAATAATATGATGGAGAGTAGATGAAGAGTAACTTATATCGAACCATTAAAGATTTGTTTATCAGTTACCTTTTCCATCTATACTATAATTCCCCACCCTCTATAATAGATAAGATTTTTTTGGGGGGTTTGAGCATAAAAATCCCCAACCGATTAAGGTTGGGATTTAAGATTCATTTACTTGGTTACAAATGAGCTTTCGGACGGAAGGGTGGGGAAGGGCGGAGCCGGGATAGCTCAGTCGGTAGAGCAGAGGACTGAAAATCCTCGTGTCACCAGTTCAAATCTGGTTCCTGGCATACTATAAATAGTGATAATTTCACTACCGTGAAGGTATGATCATTTTTTTTTTTTAATGGGGAAGGGATCCATCGGTACGTATGTTTCGTTCCTTCCTAGTCCCAGTGTGTGTCTCTATCCCATCTCAACGCCTTTTCTTGGGGATCAATTGGAAAAATAAGGTTTTTATTGAATAAATGGAATCTTTTTTCGGAATGAATATATGTCAAATATTATTTTTTGCATAGAATGCGTGATCTTTGATCATGCATAAATGAATCAAGATCCTCTTTATATAAGAAGGGAGGTCTTTGTTGTTGCAAGTGGATGGGACCATGCCGTGCTACTAGCAAGAACCTCCTGATCTTCAAATAATCCTATTTAAGAAACAATAAGATATTATTAATCGGAAGAATAGTCATTGCAAAAATCTTTATTATTTCTATCTGAAAAGAATCCTGTGGCTCGTAAAAATCAGGCACAATATGATCCTTGCGTAAAGGCCAACCAATCCGGGTATCAGGCATCAATATACGTTCAAGACGTGGATGACTTTCATGAATAATTCCCAGCATATCATACGATTCCCGTTCCTGGAAATCGGCACTTTTCCGGATCCAGAAGACAGAGGGAATTCTAGGGTCTTCTCTCGAAATAGAAACTTTTGTACATAATTCTTCGGGTTGATCCGCATCATCTTGTACTCTCGTTGGGTGATATACACTAGCCAATAGCCCCCCTGGAGCCACATCATAAGCGCACTGAGAACGAGGATAATTGGAACCATAAACGTATGGAGCGACAGCTACAGAAGGCCAATCCTCGGATTTAATTTGTGAAGTCTCTATGCCTTGGTAATCGAAACCCAAGGATCTATGAGCTAACCTATGTTTGGTTAGCCAAGCTGATAATCGGCCCTACATTTCATTATCTGTAGAAGTATTTGTAGAAAAATCCAACGTATTAATTAAAGTAAAAATTTTGATGGCTCGTTCTTTCGTATCAGATCCCTCTCTTATTCATTAATCCTTGGAAAGATACTTAACTCTTGTATTCCAGTTGTTTCGGGAGGTATTTCTGAAAAAGGGTCCAAGTCCAATTGAGTTTCGGGAAACTGACGAAGTAACCGTTGATTATATTCCCCAGTACGAATATTGGATATAAATTCAAATTGATGATCTGAAGTAAAGAATCTATTTCCTTGTTCAAGCTTAGTTTCATATTCATGCGTTTCCCGAGCTACCCTTTTACGAAGTTTCACTATAGCATCTATAATAGCCTCTGGTTTTGGTGGGCAACCCGGTAAATAAACATCTACGGGAATTAATTTATCTACTCCGCGAACAGTGCTGTAAGAATCTGTACTGAACATACCTCCCGTAATGGTACATGCTCCCATAGCAATTACATATTTGGGCTCGGGCATTTGTTCATACAACCTTACTAAAGAAGGAGCCATTTTCATGGTCACGGTGCCAGCCGTTATTATGAGGTCAGCTTGTCTGGGACTGGATCTTGGCACCAGACCATAGCGATCGGAATCAAATCGTGAACCAATTAACGGGGCGGATTCGATAAAACAACAACTGGTACCATAGGGAAGTGGCCATAAACTGGAAAGCCTAGCCCGATTCGGAAGATCATTAAAAGTAGTTAAGACAATCGAATTTGGAGTTGTCCGATCAAGTAAAGATGAATCTATTGAATTTATCACTGGCTTTATAAAATTATCAATCTTATTTTCACAGCTAAAATATTTGTAGTTTAAGACCATTCCGATGCTCCTCTCCGCCGTGCATAAACCGAACCAACGATTGAAATAATAACAGGAATTAAAGCTTCGATGAAAGCAGGTATACCCAATTCGCGAAAACTCATAGCCCATGGATAAGGGAAAACTGTTTCAACATCGGGAGTAACAGGAACTGGAGCAAACATATAATAACGAATCTGGAATTGGATCCGAGCATCTCCCATAGGTTCTATACCTGATTCGTAACTAATAAACTTTTCTGGTCCTTTACTAACAGGTGCTAAAGCACCGGAAATTGGAAAAGCTACCAGGGGAATCAGGCTAGCTATTGGTAAAAATAGCAAGAAAAAATTGTATTTCGGGATTGAGAACATGAACACACTCCCGTGAAATAGAACTATATGGGATTGTCGATTCTATCGATTGAATCCCTATCCCTATCGAAGAATGAATAAACGGAGTATTTACTATACATATATATTATATATATATCCCCTTGTTTAAATTTTATTGATCATTAATCGAGTGGGACCATGCAGCATATAGAATACGAAAATTCTATCGATCAATCTATTTATTTAATTTTCATTTACTTCAATAGTTTACCTGACCTATGTGTATCTTTGTTATATTCTTGACGGCGCCCCGCGCAAGTGTAATTGTTTCGCAACTTACCATACCGAACAATTAATGAAATAAATGAAGAGGCGACTTTTTTTTTGTGGTAACGATCCGGTATTGCGCAAATTTGCCTTTCCAAGAGCTTTTGGCGCTGAATGGAATGAACAACGGGATCAGTGATGTTGGCAGGACATTTCCCTATACGTACCTGTTAAGCTGCTTCTTCGACATATTATATTCATCATGAGGTTTTAACATTGGGGAAAAATAGAGAAAGGTTGAAAGATATTCATATACATACCTTCTTTTATTGGTTAACCACGCGACTCGGCCATAACCATTCGATTCAAAAATGGCTATGATTTATACTGTAAAGATCATTGAGAAATAATCTAATATTCCTTATCCTTACTGAAAAAACCAAATCTTTGATTGATTTAGGTCTTTTAGAACAAAGGGAGTCTTATTATCCTATTATTCATTACCCGAGAAAAAAAAAATACCTCGGATCAAATTTGATGGAGAAGGAAAAACTGCTTCGGTATTTCTAACGATTCTCTCCTTCCCTTCTCCCCAACTAGAAATTCCTATTAATTTAAATTTATAGAAATTTCTATAACTGTGAAATAATTGGGTATATTATGGAGGTCAGGAAGAATTACCACTTACATAATGGGTTATAGGTACCATACCGAACCTAGTGGAGAGAGGGTGTAGGGCTATACGGATTCGAACCGTAGACATTCTCGGTGAAACAGCTCAATCTTGTTCTTCCTAGAGAATATGCTTTGAACTGCTTTTGGAACCCAACATGCATCTTTCTCGCATTGGGCTCTTCCATCAACCAAGGAAGGGATTAGTTGGTCTGCCATCCTTTCTTCTTCCAAAAAGAGATAACAGGATGGCTCCGTGTGCTTAAAGAAATTTCCCAAAGCAATCCCAAAGTCTTTCAAAAAGTTTATCATGTTGACGTGGGTCTGCCTGATTTCCCAGCATGGATTTGATTTACTCAAAAAGAGTTTCTATTGTTCGAGGAAAGAGTATGAGACTCTATACACCTTTAAGTTCATAGAACGAAAATAGAATATCTTGGGGTCCTCGTATTGTCCCCATCATGCTTAGCATTGAATAAAATAGGATTTTACCATATCAACATTAACTAAATTGTGAATCTAAGTGATAAACTTCAATCCCAATTTTTTGTCATGCTACTGTTCTCCTGGATCGATGGAGTAAGACATAGATATTTCACATAAGATCTCTTATGTGAATCGAATGAATCGATAAACATTTTTTGAGAGGCATTGGCGCACGTGTAAACGAGGCGCTCTACCGCTGAGCTATAGCCCTTTTCTTCCATTCAGATAATAACTTTATCTATTAACTTCTGTCAAGGTGGATATTGCATCATATAAAATGCTTTAACAAATCTTATTGGATTATTGCCAAAACCGTGTTGCTTATAAGTGCAACAATGGTTACAATGAAGATGACCTACTTAACTCAGCGGTTAGAGTATCGCTTTCATACGGCGAGAGTCATTGGTTCAAATCCAATAGTAGGTAAAACTTATTAGATTCTATTGATCCTTCAATAGAATCTAATAAGTTTTAATAATCAATCTCTTAGTAAAAAAGTAATTTTTAGTAAAAAGAGAAAGGTTTTGTTTTTGGAAATCCATTTCTCTCCGTTACTTACTAAAAAATAATTTAAACTTACTAAAGAATAGTTTAATTAGAAGCAGAAGAAAAAGTAGTATTGATAGCTTCTAACCGTGCTTTAGCTCTTTTGGACGCCAAATTAGCCTCAATAGTTTGTTTTCTACCTTCAACCTGAGCCAGATCAGTCTGAGCTTTTTGGAAAGCCTCTCGAGCCTCTTCAGGATCGATCTCTGTAGCTTCTTCCGCCTCATTTACCAATATAGTTATTTGATTATTGTCCATCATAGCAAACCCGCCCATTAACGCCATAGTAGACCATTGCCCATTGAGACGTACTTTCATAATTCCTATATCCAAAGCTGTAAGAAGTGGAGCGTGATTAGGTAATACGCCAATTTGACCACTATTAGTAGATAGAATGATCTCTTGAACTTCTGAATTCCGGACAGTTCGATTAGGAGCCATTACACGAAGATTTAGGGTCATTTTCTTCACTCTCCAAATGCTTGTAAGGTTGCAGCCTTCGCGGTAGCTTCATCAATATTACCTACCAAATAAAAAGCTTGTTCGGGGAGACCATCCAATTCTCCGGAAAGGATCATTTGAAACCCTTTGATCGTTTCTACGAGAGTAACATATTTTCCCGGAGAACCAGTAAAGACCTCTGCTACAAAAAAAGGTTGTGATAAGAAACGTTCGATCTTTCGTGCCCTTGCTACAGTTAAACGATCCTCCTCCGATAATTCATCGAGTCCAAGAATAGCTATAATGTCTTGAAGTTCTTTATAACGTTGTAAAGTTTGCTTAACTCCCTGCGCAGTTTCGTAATGTTGTTCGCCCACAATCCAAGGTTGAAGCATAGTAGAAGTTGAATCTAAAGGATCTACAGCCGGATAAATGCCTTTGGCAGCTAATCCTCTCGATAGTACAGTAGTAGCATCTAGGTGTGCAAATGTTGTAGCAGGGGCAGGGTCAGTCAAATCGTCCGCAGGTACATAAACTGCCTGGATGGAGGTTATAGATCCCTCCTTTGTGGAAGTAATTCTTTCTTGCAAAGAACCCATTTCTGTGCTGAGAGTTGGTTGGTAGCCCACAGCAGAAGGCATTCTACCTAATAAAGCAGAAACTTCAGATCCTGCTTGAACGAAACGAAAGATATTGTCAATGAATAGAAGTACGTCTTGCTTATTAACATCTCGAAAATATTCGGCCATGGTTAGAGCGGTTAAACCAACTCTCATACGAGCTCCTGGTGATTCATTCATCTGACCATAAACTAAGGCTACTTTTGACTCTGAAATGTTTTGTTCATTAATCACCTTTGATTCTTTCATTTCCATGTAGAGGTCATTCCCTTCGCGGGTACGTTCTCCCACTCCAGCAAATACGGATACACCTCCATGAGCCTTAGCAATGTTGTTGATCAGTTCCATGATTAGTACTGTTTTTCCCACCCCAGCTCCTCCAAATAATCCAATCTTTCCTCCACGACGGTAAGGAGCTAAAAGATCTACTACTTTAATTCCTGTTTCAAAAATTGATAATTTAGTATCTAACTGTGTAAAGGCTGGAGCAGGTCTATGAATAGGAAATGTTGTGCTAGCATCTACGGAACCTGAATTATCAACGGGTTCTCCAAGAACATTAAAGATTCGTCCAAGAGTAGCTTCACCAACTGGCACACTTAGAGGGGCTCCTGTGTCAATAACTTCCATTCCTCTAGTTAGACCATCCGTAGCACTCATAGCTACAGTTCTAACCTTATTATTTCCCAATAATTGTTGTACTTCACAAGTAACACTAATCTCTTGACCAGCCGGATTTCGGCCTTTGACTATTGAAGGGTTATAAATATTGGGCATCTTACCTGGAGGAAAAACCACATCTAAGACTGGACCAATAATCTGAGTAATGTGTCCTACATTCCTGTCAACAAGCGCGGAAACCCCAAGAGCAAGAGGATTTTTTTTCATGAGATTCCAATAGTATTAAATTTTTTTGCTGATTTTACTGATAAAGATCCTTGGTATCAAGTCGATCGGTTAATAATGAATGAATAAAGTTACACTTACATCTCGCCTTACCTATTCACATTCAATATAAATTAGTCAATTTCTATTCTAGCTCATACTCCCAATATGTGTAAGAGAGTTCTTTCTATTCTATTCTATTCTTAGGTGAAAATGAAGGACTTTCACGGAATTCTATGTAGAATGGGAATTTCGATCATGAATACTAATTAGCTCTTTTCTTTTTTTTTTCTCATTTGAAAATTGAATACTTTAATTTCTTTCTATTCTCATCAACCAACCAGTTTAACACTTAAGAGGTTCCGGGTCAATCTGGGTAAGACTCAGGAAAAAACTTGAACAGAATCTGTACCTCCTATATCAAAAGTATTTTCTTCCAGGTTATGAATAATAAATTAATTGGGCATTATCCTTTGTTTCCGGGGGTATATCGTTGGTGTAAGTGGTGCAGAAAGGATTCTCCTTTCATTCTCTCTCCTCAAAAAGTAATTGATATCTACTCTACGCAAATATTTGTTTGGAAACAAATGTTTCAGCTTTGTTCGAAGAAGAAAAAAAAAAGACTTGACTTACTAAGATCTCACTAATATTAAAGCAACTAGGTTGCATCACATATCAAGAATAATATACAATGGTAGTGTTTCACCATCGGGGAAGTATCTCCGCCCGAAGATAGGCAAGTATAGTAGGACGGATATTCTATTCATCGTCTTGCAAAAATTTTGAGTATTTGTCGAGCAGACCTTATCCTTGCAAGAGTTATCAATTGAATTGTAGGGAGGGACCCACGTCACCACAAACGGAGACTAAAGCAAGTGTTGGATTCAAAGCTGGCGTTAAAGATTACAGATTAACTTATTATACTCCTGATTATAAGACCAAAGACACCGATATTCTGGCAGCATTCCGAATGACTCCCCAACCCGGAGTACCACCTGAGGAAGCAGGAGCCGCAGTAGCTGCTGAATCTTCCACCGGTACATGGACCACTGTCTGGACCGATGGACTTACTAGCCTTGATCGTTACAAAGGTCGATGCTATGACATTGAACCCGTTGCTGGAGAAGAAAATCAATATATTGCCTATGTAGCTTATCCCTTGGATCTGTTCGAGGAAGGTTCTGTTACTAACATGTTCACTTCCATTGTAGGTAATGTATTTGGATTTAAAGCCTTACGAGCTCTACGTTTGGAAGATTTGCGAATTCCTCCTGCATATTCCAAAACCTTCCAAGGTCCACCTCACGGTATCCAAGTTGAAAGAGATAAATTGAACAAATATGGTCGTCCTTTATTGGGATGTACTATTAAACCGAAATTAGGTTTATCCGCTAAAAACTACGGTAGAGCAGTGTATGAATGTCTTCGTGGTGGACTTGATTTTACTAAAGATGATGAAAACGTAAATTCTCAACCGTTTATGCGTTGGAGAGACCGTTTCTTATTCGTAGCAGAAGCTATTAATAAATCTCAAGCGGAAACGGGTGAGATTAAGGGTCATTACCTGAATGCTACTGCAGGTACATGTGAGGAAATGATGAAAAGGGTGGTATTCGCTAGAGAATTGGGAGTGCCTATTGTCATGCATGACTATTTGACAGGAGGTTTTACTGCAAATACTAGTTTAGCCCATTATTGTCGGGACAATGGTCTACTCCTTCACATTCACCGTGCAATGCATGCTGTTATTGACAGACAGAGAAACCATGGTATTCACTTCCGTGTATTAGCTAAAGCATTGCGTATGTCCGGTGGGGATCACATTCACTCCGGTACTGTGGTGGGTAAACTTGAAGGGGAACGTGAAGTAACTTTAGGTTTTGTTGATCTACTTCGTGACGACTACATTGAAAAAGACCGAAGTCGTGGTATTTATTTTACCCAAGATTGGGTATCTATGCCTGGTGTTTTGCCTGTAGCTTCAGGGGGTATTCACGTTTGGCATATGCCCGCTCTGACCGAAATCTTTGGAGATGATTCTGTATTACAATTCGGTGGTGGAACTTTGGGACACCCCTGGGGGAATGCACCAGGTGCAGTAGCTAACCGAGTTGCTTTAGAAGCTTGTGTACAAGCTCGTAACGAAGGACGTGATCTTGCTCGTGAAGGTAATGAGGTTATTCGCGAAGCTTGTAAATGGAGTCCTGAACTAGCTGCTGCTTGCGAAGTATGGAAAGAAATCAAGTTTGAATTTGAGACGATTGACACACTGTAATTTAGTTAGTTTCACTAGTTGATTCATTTTTCTTTCACCCTAATCTTTGGAAAGAGATTAAGGTGAAAGAAAAATAGAAAAACATATTCTTCCTCTTTAAAGGATAAAAAAAAAAAAATAACCGAATCTTATCTTAGGGGAATCACTAAAAAACTGAGTTTTTCAGTCAAGATTCCATCCCATTTCAATAGGGTTTGCAGCTCGGTGGATCCGAGCCCCTGGTTCTGAACCATGAAGTCAAGGGTTCAAACCCCTTCTAGCCCACCGAAAAAGAATATGTATATACTATTTCTATATTCGATATTGGAACATAGAATTTTTTTCTAACAAAAAAATCATAGTTTTTCCTTATTCAAATTGTTTTTCCAATCTGAATGAATTCCATTGGATAACCGGGAAAGGGTTCTATCGTACCATCAATCATAAAAGATAAGTGATTACCATTCAAGCAAGCATCCAATTTAATAATAATAATAATAATTACGTTTTTGTATCGAATCATTCTATCTCGGATTAATAATGCAAAATCCTATTTTTCTGTTAGATCAGAATATTAGAATTTTGCATTTGTATAGTCGAGCTTTTTAATGGGAGAGATAGAAAAACTTGCAAAGTGTGAATATATATTTTTATTGTTGGAGAGTCTTCAAAAAATTGGTTTGAAAATAAGCGCAGATTAGATGAATCAATTATAAACTCTATAACTATCAAAATTTCTGAAAAAGAAGATGATACAAATATGAATATAGACAAAAACTATATAGAAGTTGAAACTATTAATAGAGGATCACGGATTTTGTGTGACAGTCGTAAGAACAAAAATGCTTCAAACGACTCGAGACAAAATAGACGCACGCATCATCATTCGTGAAGAACACGGATAATCATCCGGGAATGAGTGGTACAGAAAGAGAAAGAATTGAACCTTCATTTGATCGTGGCACCCGGCATCTCAAAAACATGATGACTCGACATTTTATTAGATTCTATGATAGAGATTCTTATAAGAATCGTATCACTTTTTATTAAAAACAAACAGGTTCAACTGATGTTATTCAGTTGAGTATGAGTAAATCGAAAGGGACCCTCATGGGAAGTCGTTTGGACGGGCCCCATTGTAGGTGAAAGGGTGCCCTATCAAATACGTTACCAAAAGATTTATACCATTAATTATTGTGTGAGGGAGTGTGTACATAAGAAAAGAAAAAATTTGAGTTCAACGCAAACGGCTAAGATTCCTCCTGCTCCATATATTCATCAAGCATAGAAAAATTTATTATAGTAATTCTTACATAAACTACCGCGAGTTTCGGTATGTTGGGAGATATTATCCCATTCATTATTTATTGCCGGACCTAAAGTATGTGTTGCATTCGCAGTTTAAAGAGTAATCAAAACCACATTCATTACGCCATAGAATATCTAACAGTTAAAGCTGAATCTTTATTTGATCATGGCTTAATTTAATTGATTGTTTTACGTAACCTTTTATTTGCCAAGTAAAAAAATCAAATCTTATGTTATGGTTATGATTCAGCTCCCTGTAAAGAACGTAATAATTATTATTCTAGATAATTATTACGTTCTGTCTTTTCTTCGATCCACTGCTGTTTTTCATCCCCTATCATAAGTTGATCCACATCCAAAGATTTTTTACTTATCAAATCAGTTTTTATTCCATTCTTTCACCACTTAAGTGTTATAATCTCTTCGTATACGAAGAGATTATAACACTAATACAATCTTATTTAAGTGTTAATATTCTAATGGGAAGATATTTAACTCAATTTGGATTTGATAAAAAAAAATATTGAATCAAGAATAATTTTCCAGAGAATTATTAATCAAAATCTTCAATAGAGAAGAAACATAATTTTTCATAAATCTCTCTCGCGAGAGAGTTATAATTAGTTTCTCTATTCATTCCTACAAAAAAATATATATATATATTATTTAAGGTGATTTTTTTACGACAGCAGCTTCTTACTCACATTCCATTTCCGTGCCCCTAGTAGGTTTAGTTTTTCCAGCGATTGCAATGGCCCTTTTGTTCATATATATTGAGGAGGACGAGATTGTATAAAATTTGATCTAATATAATCTTATCAATATATTTTTCTAGATTTGAGAATGAAAGAATGTCTTTATTTCTTGTTCAAACAAGTATGGTAAAAACATTTTGAACGAATTTGAGGAATCTCTTGTTTCTTCATCCGCAACGAGTTCAAATTTGTTCGGACCACCGTCTTTCAGGGAGAGCATACATCGGATATTAGTTCCTGTATGAAGAAACGAAAAGACTTTTCTTAAAAAAAATCTCTCTGTAATAATAATAATATGATAAGAAAAGTCTTTTTTTATTGGTCGATATATATAGTCGAGGAAAAATGAATGACCTCTAGAACAAGAAATTGAAATCTGCTATTTTGTCCTATCATTCCCGCTATTTCTGTCTCATGACATTCAGCAAGATAAGATCCAGGAGACTCTGTTACGAATTGGCAATCCGAATGGCTTCGGGTGGAACCTATAGCAGGGTCTCGAAGAATAAGCAATTTTTGTCGGGCCCGCATTGTCTCGTTGGGTGCATTGGGATTCTTTCTGGTTGGAATCTCAAGTTATCTCGGTAAGGATCTGACACCTCTCTCCTCGTTATTATCTCAGCAAATTCTTTTTGTCCCACAAGGGATTGTAATGTGTTTCCACGGTATTGCAGGTCCGTTCTCCGGCCCCTATTTATGGTGTACCATTTTACGGAATGCAGGTAGTGGTTATAATCGATTTGACAAACGAGAAGGAGTTGTTTATCTTTCTCGTTGGGGATTTCCCGGAGAAAATCGTCGGATTCGTATTCGATTTTCCATGAAAGATATCCAAGCGATACGAGTGGAAGTTAAAGAAGGTATTTATTCTCGGCGTGCTCTCCACACGAAAGTAAAAGGTCAGCAGGATATTCCTTTGACTCGTACCGATGAACACTTAACCTTGGGAGATATGGAAGAAGAAGCTGCCGAGTCGGCTCGTTTCTTGCGCGTATCGATCGAGAGACTTGAAAATGAACCCCAAAGAAATGGATATTTTTTTAGTTGTTGAATAACAAATAATAAAAATGTAGAAAGATGAAATTTAGGGATTCAAAAAGTTCTTTCTTATGCGGTTCCCTCTTGTCGAAGTATAAGTAGCACTCACGAATTTGAAATCGGAAGTTCTTCAGTGGTTCTCAAATGTGCCTTCTCGTTCTTTAGAAGGAGCTTATAAAGCTAGCAAGCGAATACGGCATATCAAAAAAGATTATTTGTCCTATAAATGTTCGATTTTATATTCGAGACACCCTCGGCAATCTATCGTTTCACATATGAATACGGAATTAAATAACTCCGTATTCATAATATATTGGAGTGTTTTAGAATGTAAAATTAGCATTCATTCACTAAATCTTTTGAATAAATTGAGATCGATTATATCAAAAGGATTTTCTATTTTTATTAATCCACATTCGGTTTTTGTTGATCAACGGTTTTGCATTTTATCAGAATCAAATCTTTATAATATTTGGTCATACCCGTCGAATATTCCATTTTTCCTCTCTACTTCTCGAGAGCCAAGAGCTTCAAAAAAAATTAAGAAAACATTTGAAAAAAAAAGATTTTTTGATTATAGGAACTTTCAAAATAAAAATTATATTGTTTCAAGTGACTTATTTAGGAGAGAGCCGAATAAGATCGAACAAATGAATAGAAAATTAGCTTGGATTGAGGCAACTCCGAATGATCCAGATAATTGGAAACGATATTATTCCCTTCTTCCTTCCCTGCCCAAAATGGAGGATACCTCGGAAAAAAAATTATCCTTCTCGGAGTCAAAAGATTCAATAATCACCACGGTAGCTTATGAATCTATAGGTCTTGTACCTCGTTCCATAACTCGTACTTCATCTGGATTCCAAACAGGGTTGATAGGTCAGTCAAGTTCATTAGTACTTCATGAATTCCAATTGGCTAAGTATCAAACACTAGCCTCTCTACAATATATTGGATGTTCAATACTTATCCCTTGCGGAATTTCAATCTTCTTAAAAGGATGGTTTTTGGAACCTCGGATTGAAAATTGGTGGAATACTTACCAATCTCAAATTTTTCCTAATTTTTTCCGGGAAGAGAGAGCCTTAGAGAGGCTCCGGGAAGTGGAAGAACTCCTTCGGTTAGATAAAATGATGTTAAATTCTCTAAAAGCTCAGTCACAAGATCTCAATATGAAGATTCATGAAAAAACAATTCAATTAGTAACAATGCACAATGAAGAGAGTATTCAGGCTATTCCGCATCCATTAACAGATATAATCTATTTTGCTACTCTAAGTACCTTGCTCATTCTGGATAGAGAGAGGCTCGCTGTTCTCAATCCCTGGATTCAAGAATTATTTTATAGCTTGAGTGATACAATGAAAGCTTTCTCCATTCCTTTATTCACCGATCCACGTATTGGGTTCCATTCGCCTCATGGTTGGGAAATATACATAGATTCTTTTTTATCACATTTAGGATTCGCTCGTAACAAACATATAGTATCCCGCTTTGTTTCAACCTTTCCAGTCATTTCAGATACAGTTTTTAAACATTGGATTTCCCGTCATTCAAATCGTATATCTCCTTCGATCGTAGCCACTCATCATACAACGAATGAATAAAAAAGGTTGTTTTTATTATTGGTCTTACTTGAGAATAGTATTTTTTTTTTTTTACCCCAGAACAGAATGAATTGCCGGCTATTTCCGTTTCGAATCAATTGAGAATAGAAGTATATATACACTTTTCATTTTCCACCTTTATTGTTACTATAATGGCGGAGTTGCGGGCACAGGTAGCTATTGTAACAACTGGGATGTTAAAGGCACCCAACTCGTGGAAATATTTAGAACAAATAATCGAACCATGCAGAAAAAAATTACTTATGATTGGATGATAAAGTTGGTGACTCGATCGATTCCGATCTTGATCATAATGACTACAATAGCTTGGCCATCTATCCCGGAAGCATATCCAATTTTTGCACAGCAAAGTTACGAGAACCCTCGAGAGGCAACTGGACGTATTGTATGTGCCAATTGTTACTTAGCTGAAAAACCTGTGGATATCGAAGTTCCACAATCTGTACTCCCGGATACCGTATTTGAGGCAGTTGTTAAAATCCCTTATGATACGCAAATAAAACAAGTACTTGCTAATGGTAAGAAAGGGGCTTTGAACGTGGGAGCTGTTCTTATCTTACCTGAAGGATTTGAATTAGCTCCTCCTGATCGTATTCCCCCCGAGATTAAAGAAAAAATGGGTAATCTTTATTTTCAGACTTATCGTCCTGATAGAAAAAACATTCTGGTAATAGGTCCTGTTCCGGGTGGAAAATACAGTGAGATTGTGTTTCCCATTCTTTCACCAGACCCTGCTACTAATAAAGAAGCTTATTTTTTGAAATATCCTATATATGTGGGTGGCAATAGGGGAAGAGGACAAATTTATCCCGATGGGAGCAAAAGCAACAATACGGTTTATAATGCTTCAGCCACGGGTAAGGTAAGCAAAATATTACGTAGAGAGAAAGGTGGGTATGAAATAACGATTGAAAATACATTGGACGGCCGTCCGGTGGTTGATATTGTACCCCCAGGACCAGAACTCATTATTTCGGAAGGTGAATTAATTAAGATTGATCAACCATTAACTAATAATCCTAATGTAGGTGGTTTTGGTCAGGGAGATGCGGAAATAGTACTTCAGGATCCGTTACGTGCTCAAGGTCTTTTGTTATTCCTCGCATCGGTTGTTTTAGCACAGATATTCCTAGTACTCAAAAAGAAACAATTTGAAAAAGTCCAATTAGCTGAAATGAATTTTTAGGTTCAGTTTATATATTGTTCGAAACAAAGTTAACTGAAGCGCCTGATCAGTAGAATCCCCATTTCATTTCTTATATCGATTGCTAATGTGTAATGAGATCATCGATTTTAGTTTCTATACATTCGTATAATATGTATGGTAACGGTTTCTTCAGAGACTGAGAATCAGTCTGGAATATCATTATCCCCTTCCTTTACTACTATAAATTGGGGATACCACATCAAAATATGTATTTCAGAAGGGGTGACTCAGCAAGCATTAAGACATAGCATATCAGCTTGCCGAATGGTCTTCTTTTATTCCCCATATATTCCTATTTTAGGTACTATAAAAGAATCTTTCTTATCTATTTATTTATTTATAATACCTCTCAAGATAAAATAAAATGGATCTAGAATATATCTATCTATCTATATAGATAGATATATATCTATTTTAGATCAAAAAACTGTTTCTATTTCGGGGAACAACATATCATAAAGCTCTTCTATTTACTTGAAGAGAATGACCTTTGTTCTTACCAAAAATATAATATTCTGAAACAGATCCACAGACGTAACGTATGGAGGAGAGACGGACAAACCCTTAGAAATATCACCATCTTTCCCCCCCAAAAAATCGAAGTCGATTTTAATATTGAGGTACGGGAAGCCCGTGATCCTTTTGACCTTGTTCACCAATTACTAAGAGAATATGTTCTGCATATCCTTCTGAGAATTCTTCTAGCTTATCTTATAAAGAGTGGAAAACAGATGAATGATATCTAGAAAAGGCTTATGTTGTTTATTGCAGAAACACATGGGGTCCCAACTCCCTGGCTCGTTTCGAAGGTGTTCTTCTCCCCGGCCCGAATTACGCTCCAAATCCCATATTAAAAACATGGAATTTCCATAGCAAAATCTCAGCCTTTACGAAAGTGAATAGTAATTCACCACATTCAATTTTTGGGAAAGGATAGTAATTTGTTGTTCTAGCAAGATTATTGATTTGTAAATTATTTTTTATTTTATTTTAATAAGATAAGAAAAACTTATGATAAATCGATCAAAAAATTAAGATGCTAAAAGATTTATCTGCATGATAAAAATGTCACTAAATGATGTGATGACATATTATCAATTGATTTTTTCTTTTATTTAAAATTATTAGATAAATTTATGGAATAATAAGATTCTCAGGAATCTTATTATATTTCGTTAATCTTTCTTATTTCTTATTGGAACCGGAAGACTCAATAAATGAATTATTAATAAAACTTTGCCCATTTCAAGTTCAAAGTGAGCAAAGTTTTATTATCTATTGAGTCTGGGCGAACTAACCTACCCTTGCATTACAGTATTCCTTATACAGGTTCAGGTTTATTTATCCAGTCGATTCAATTATTACGGGGATGATCCTAATCCGGAGTATGGGCCATGAAAAGAAATACCTACTGGACCGATCACGGGGGTACCAACTACGGTACCTATTAGCCACAGGGGAATCCTTCCGGTGGTATTGGCCATTTATTCTACTCCCCTCACATTCCATTGGGTGGTCATGACTCCGAGACATGGACGGTCACGGACAATTAGAATCTTGGATCTTTCCGTATGAGGCAAGAAAGTTTATGCCGTTATTAATTAGAAAAGTGACTGGGAAATGGAACAGCAAGTACAAGGATTAGTAACAACCCCCAATAGAGGCTGGTACGATTTGATTCCACACTCTGTTTGTTCGGATTTGGTTGTGTCGTAGCTTCTTCACGCTCCAGATAAATAAGGTTGGTTTATCGTTGGATGGATTGCGTTGCTGATATTGATCCTGGGGAGAAAACCGTAGGTACAGCTAGTCCATGAACGGCCAGCCATCTAACTGTGAAAATTGGATAAGTTCTATCTATAGTCATTGATACCTCCTACAAAGATCTAGTAAATTCATCGACTTGTTCCAACGAATTGAAACGGCCGGTTATTAATGGAACCTCTTGTCGGCTCTCCGTAAAATACTCATTTGGCCGAGGACTCCCGAACACATCGTAAGCCAACCCTGTGCTGACGAATGACCAACCTGCAATGAACAAGGGAGGTATAGTAATGCTATGAATCACCCAGTACCGAATACTCGTAATAATGTCGGCGAAAGGGCGCTCTCCCGTATTCCCAGACATGGTTAGCTCCGTGTTATATATTCTTTGTAGACGCGAGGAGGAATTGATTCCATTATGGAGGATCGAAACCGGAAGATATGGAATCTACTGATATCTCCTTTAAACCTTGTTAGATTGTCAACCTTGTACCAAGGGTATCTTTGAAGCATACTGGACCAGTATAGCTAGCGTTCTTCCGACGCAGCAAGACAACTAACTTTCAATGGGAATAAAGGAAAGGAAAAAGAAAGAATAAGATTGAATAATTTGGTCATTTCATTAGCACTGTTTGACTAACTTAATCAATATTCAATAAACCCAGTGACTTGAGATCATTTTGCGTGACCTGACCTCAGATGAGAGGATTTTGAACGTAAAGAACCTATATGAATGTTTAAATACTGGAACCATTGGACGTATGGGTCACAGAGGGAAAAACCACTACAACGGATTACTATGGTTTTAGCGGTTACGAACAAATGTAAAGCCAGCCTTTTGAGATTGATGCAGCTCCAGGAGAAAGAGTGGGAGTGTTACAGCCCGTGTAGAATATGGGACTCCTGTGCGCGCTATGTTCACTCCACATGGATTTGGGTCGCACGGATTACACAGAGAATATGATCACCGATGTGGCACAGGTGAATAGAGAGCGAATATTTATCTTACGAACAAAAAAATATTCTTCGGCCGATTCCCAATGCAATAGTTTCTTCAAATAAGGAAGACCGAGTAAAGAATAGAGATTATTAGAATTAGTTAGATTAAAGATCTGTGAAACTTTGAGTCATTATGAGTTAGTTTACAGAAAGTAACATTCCCGCGATCCCGAGCCTCACATTAATGGCTTACCCTTACTGGGTATTCGTCTAGAGGTAAATACAAACGAAGATATTTATGATTAGGTGGATATCGAATTCCTACATCCCAACATGAGATGGATAAAACTTTTCCTACGACTGTATAAGATTTTTGTTTCCTCATAGTTATAGTTATAGTTTGTGAAGCAATATCGATAGCATAGGGATAGGAATTAATTATTTTGGAGAAACTGTAAAAATAGTTGGATCGAAAGGAATTCGTAATAGAGTAATCATGGGTTTAAAGGAAAAAAGTTCCAAAAAGTCTTTATTGTTGGAGATAATGAATGTAAGAATTATTCTCTTTAGGGTCGAATACAAACAAGGGGAAAATGTACAACGTGGAATGGCGGTTGGAACTGTGAAATCCCATACTCGATTCAAAGCACAAGTCTATATTCCCTTCCTTGGAAGGAACAAACAACAATTTCCTCCCCCCAGAATATCCTCCAAAATTTATGTTCGTATTACTGATGCAATTGATAAGATTGAATCATTTCAATACTATGTAATTCTGGCGAAAGAAATACAAATAGTAATGCTAGGTGATCGGATGAGAATTCACTTTAATTGAACCTTTAAAACGAAAATAAAAGCGTTTCGCTATTCGTTGTGGAGATCATACAGTAGGAACTTGCGCGATTTCCGAGTCGTTTTATCAATTCACGGACTGGAAATCGATACGAATATGAAAAGTGATTTAGAATAACGATTATTTGAATATAGTTCTTCCTTTTTTACTTCTGAAAAAGTATTTTTTATATCCCTCATTCCCAATCATATATTCTTCATATTCTTATTATGCGAAGGTAATGACGAATATAAGAAAGAATCTCGTTTCAATTGGATATTTTGTACTTCGAATTAATCTTTATTTTTTTGGTCATAAAGAGATTTAGGTAATTACTCTACAAGGGTGTATACTAAATTCGTTATCACCATTCAAAGTTTTTTCTATGTCTATTATACCTAACTACTTCGTATTCCTATTGGCTGCTCTAACTCCAGCTTTAGTTCCACTTACTGGCTCAAATAAGATAAAACTTATCTAGAAAATAATGACGGGGAAAATCAAGGAAAATTTTCTGCCAGATGATGGTTATTGAGATTCACAGCAAACTTGGGTACTATCTAAGTTAGATATTGTCTTCGTTAACTCAGAAAGAAACGGTTGAAGCTTTGCCATCCGGAATCGTATCAGGTTCGATTCCAACAACTTCAGCTGGATTGTTTGTAACTGCATATTCACAATATCGACGTGGTGATCAATTGGATCTTTGACCGAGGATTGGATTACGTTTAGCATCCCACACTTGCCTCCCTTCTTAGGGAGGTCAAATTGATCAATAAATTTTGCTGTTTTATCAATGAATCTAATTGAGTTCAAAATTTGATTATGGAAAAGGAAAAAACACATCAAATTCAATTTTATTATCAAAATCACGCTCTGTAGGATTTGAACCTACGACATCAGGTTTTGGAGACCTACGTTCTACCGAACTGAACTAAGAGCGCTTTTTTTGCATCACATAGGAGGTCGTGGATAGAGAGATAATCTTCTTTTATTCTCTCCTATTTCTTGAATACTTATTGCTTGTATTCCGCGAATACCTATTCGTTCGAAGATCTCTCATACGTATGAGATTCGGGTTAGGGATGACAGGATTCGAACCTGCGACATTTTGTACCCAAAACAAACGCGCTACCGAGCTGCGCTACATCCCTCCCAACTTTCATACAAGATGGATTGTACTTTATTTAAATACTTTATTTAAAGCCTCTTGCCTACATCGTCCCATCCCTATTTCCTCATCGTCCTTTCCTGTATCGCAATTCGTTATGGAATAATTCTAATAATTTAACTGTTTTTTTCTTTTTTTTTGGGGGGATTCTTAAAAACAAGGGAATCTTATATACAAGAACATTGAAATTGAAACTTTTGTATTTCCCCTATGAAAAGATTTGTGACTTGACTTGTTCAATAAAATCCTTTTTGATGAGGGATACTATACTGGAGAACAACCATTCATCGTAAATAATTATTATTCTTGGAATTCGAATAATTAAGTGATGAGATGATCGTATTTGATACTATTTATTCATTTATTTATTTAATAGTAGATAGAAATTCAAATAAATTATTATATATTTTTTACTGATCGAGGTAGAATGGAAATAGTAACGTACACAAGAAAGAATTTAATAAAATTAATTACTAATAAATCACTTAAGAAGTCTCAAAGATTTAGTAAAAAAGAATAGATTTCGCTTATTTCTATTGCTCTGTCATTACTTACTTATATGAACCTTCGTAGAAAAATGAAAATTTCAACAAAAAATTTAGTAAGAATCCTTTCAATCCAGTTTCTGAAAGCCGGAAGAAAATGATTTAGGGGGAGGAACTTGCAATGCAAGATGTAAAAACATATCTTTCCACAGCGCCTGTTGTAGCTACGTTGTGGTTCGGATCTTCAGCTGGTTTATCGACAGAGATTAATCGTTCTTCCCCGGATGCTTTAGTTCTTCCTCTTCCCCAAGGATAGTATACCCTTTTACCATTTCGAGTTTGACCACTTTTTGAGTTAACCTATTGGTTGGAAACTCCCAAATAAATATTTGAATTAAGTCTTATCGAAGAATCAAATTCCAATGGGAAAAAGATGAGCTTGAAAATTTGACTTCATCGAAAAAATAGAGAATCTTATTGAATATCTCTAATAATGAAAAATTTTTTCTTAAAATTTTTCATTATTAGATTTTTCGCCATAAGATCAGAAACTCATTTGTCTTTTCAAGATTCAAAAAATTATGGCTGAGAGTAAAAATGTGAGAGTAACAATTACTTCAGAATGTACTAGTTGTGTCCGAAACGGTAATGAAAAACATTCAGGTGTTTCCAGATATACTACTCGGAAAAATCGTCGCAATACGCCTACTCGAATGGAATTGAAAAAGTTTTGTCCTTATTGTTATCAACATACTATTCACAAAGAAATAGGAAAATAAGCAGTATTGGGGAGGTTCGTGAAACAAACCATGGGCAAATCCGAGCGATCTTCTCGTAAACGTTCGCCACCAATTAGATCAGGAGAAACTGTTGATTATAAGAATATAAGTTTACTTTGCGGATTTATTAGCAAGCGGGGAAAAATCTTATCTAAACGAATGAATAGATTAACCTCGAAACAACAACGTTTAATGACTATTGCTGTTAAACGAGCTCGTATTTTAGCTTTGTTACCTTTTGTCAATAACGAAAGTTAATTGGATATTATTAATAATAAATCTCATTAATTAAGATGAAATCGAAATAGGTCACATAAGGAAAAAGATCTCGATTCTCTTATGGAAAAGAGGGGATCTTGACTTTATCTATCTATTTATTCATTCCCGAGATTTAGTAATTCTCTCGATGTTTATACCTCCCCGGAGTGAATCAATCCCCGGAGAGGTTTTTATACCTTATCCCCCTATCTATTATTCGTTAACCTCTCTAAAAATTGTGGAAGAGCTACTAATATCCAATATAGCTATCTGCGCGAGTATTTTACGATTCAAAAAAACCTGGTTTTTGTATGAATGTTGAATAGATTTAGTATAAGAAATTCCATTGTTTCGGGCTGCTGCATTGATCCGGGTAATCCATAGACGACGAAAATCTCTTTTTCGTTTACCTTTATCTCGATGGGAAGAAACTAAAGCCTTTATTACTTGCTGTTTACCGGTTCGAAAGATTCTCGAATGAGCTCCTCGAAACCCTGATGTGAGTTGAATAATATCTTTCCGGTGTTTCCGAGCCACGTAGCCACGTTTAACTCTAGTCGTTGTTGCTTACTATATAAAAAATCACTGAATATTTAAATGAAGAATGAATGTAAAAATTCTTATATTTGAATATTCTTTATAATAGATTTTGCTCTGTTTCTTCGAATGATAAATAGGAGCAAAGAATGGATATGGTTGAGTTGATTAAAACACCCGTTTCGTTGTGATTATCACAATATTATGGCGATTAAAGAAATATTATTGAAATTACCATTGTATTTTTCGGATGTACATCGAATAGGATGCTATTCGATAGAATGGCATCTTTTACATAAGGTCCGCTTTCTCTTTACTATCCTTCATGGAATGAGACCACCGATCTTTCTGATGTAGGGAATAAAGATTCCCGTGGCTTTTGCTACTTCAACCTTCCCATCCACGAATTTTTTGGATTGGGCATCTGCTCAGTGAGCAAGGGATGGGACCTTGAACTGAGAAAAATCCGGGATTCCATCGTTTCTATAGTTTCTCCTTAAACGGTGGGGTACCCCCTATACGCCGGAGCCTCTTATTTCTCAAAACGAAATGAGAATGTTACCAGTGACTCGTATAGTTTCTGATCCCCAGCTCTACCCGATTCATCGAGCAAAAAAAGTCTTCTTACAATAAGACTTATCCATACAATAACGGCGTGTGATCGTGAGGGTTGGCTGGGCAGCTTACCTTGTAAGTCCGTTTTTGCGGCGATATAAGCATCATGCTTTTCGAATTGCATTTTCTTCCTCGCTCAATGGATTGATGACCATTCGCTATCATTGAGAAATTGCTTTTCATCCTGCATCGGGGTGATCGGATTTGCACCAATAGAAACCATAAATTTCATCCCCAAGATTGGTGGATGATAGATCTGTACTTACTATAGTGAGGGGATTCTCCTGCCATATCGATCCCCCTGCACCTCGAGCTTCTGATCTAAACGAGTCGCACATACACCCTGGTACATACTCCTCTACGCTGAGGACATCCTCGAAGGGCAGGGGATTTTGTTCTATCTCCTATTGGCTGTCTTCGATTCCTAATGAGTTGTTGAATAGTAGGCATTCTTAGTGCAGTACGCAGGATTTACTAGTTCGGATTGATCCTAACCCTAAGAGTTTATTATGAGATTCAAAAACTAATCCTTAGAAGTTTCTTTTTATTCTCTTGAAAGTGAAAGAAACTTCTAGAAAGATCGGAACTAAATCGAAACTTTATGACTCTCTTATTATATTTCGTATTAATAAATCTTATAATTCGTCGATTTTTCATTTATAGGATTTATTTATCATATGCAAGCAAGCTATTGTTCCTACTTATGGATCCGTCACACCGATCACTTGTATATTTACCATAAGCAGGGAATTTATTTTCTTCTCGAAAATTCTAGTTAATTTTTTTAATCCGCTATTAATTTATTAATTAGAGAGTTCGAGTTCGAAGAAGTTTCTACAGCTATAGGATCAGTAATGCCATAAACTTTAGCTTCTTCCGCTGACATAAAAACATCTCTTTCCATATCTTCAGAGACTACCCATAAAGGTTTTCCTGTTTTTTGTACATAAATTTGAGTAACGCAGTCGCGAAGTTTCAACATCTCTTCTGCTTCCACAAGACATTCTCCCGCTTGTCCATCATAGAAAGAACTACCGGGTTGATGAATCATCACCCTATTAATAAATGCTTATTTACTTTTTATTCTTTCTTCCTCTATTCGAGAAAGACTTGATTTAATGAACCGTACAAGCATTTTTGGTGCATACAGCTCCATAATAGATTGAACAATTTTTTATATAATTCGTCATAATAAATAACAATAATATTATTGTTATTTATTATACAATATTAGATAGTAAATATTCTGGATATCGAAGATAGATGAATAAGATAATCTATGTACCATCTTTTTCTTTCAGAAAAGGAAGATACTGTGATGGTTCCATTGCTCCATACATTCCCTCATTCAGCAATCCCAAAGTTTCTTTTATCGATGTTATATGGCCATATTTCCTTTTTCTCCAATATTATTCCGGGAGTTTACGACGCTGGAATAGACCCCAGAAGATATAATATAGGATCAAATTGATCGGAGAATAAAAAAAGCCACGGTTGTGTTTACTATCCCGATACTTCAAGTTTTCTTTATTACAGTTGTATCAAGTTTCGTATGCCATGCTATTATTACCCTCCATTCGTTGGCGCAGGCATAGTTAGTTTTTTCTTCACATCCTTTTTCTATCCATCAAACAAAGACTCATTGGCGCGAAGCGTGGGGTAGCGCTATACGTTTAGTAATTTCTCCTCCAGCTAAAATGAAAGATCCCATTGAAGCAGCTAATCCCACACAGATAGTGTTTACATTTGGTATTATATATTGCATAATATCATAAACAGATATTCCTGCTAATACCGCTCCGCCAGGAGAATTAATATATAAATAAATATCCTTACTCTGATCTTCTCCATTCAGGTACATCAGAATACAAATAGTTTGATTTGCAATGTCATCATCTATGTGCTGGCCCAAAAACAACAATCTTTCTCGATAAAGTCGGTTGATTAGGATAGATTTATAGCTTTTCTTCCTTTGGAACCGCACACGCACTTTTAAGTGCATACGGCTCGAGCAGTTGAAAAAGTTAGGTATTTCTTTCTCCCGATACCCATCTTCTAAAAAAAACCTTTTGGTTAGATAAAAAAAAATCTTTCTTTCATCTCAAAGGATGAGTCTTCTTACCACTTCCAGTTCAAGTTTGTCTTTGTTTCCAAAGTGTCACATTTTCAACTTATTGAACTACCTATTAACTGATGTCCAATTCAATGATTTTATTTTCAGCAGAATTCCCTTGTTTTCAAATAGATTCTTAATAAGATCCTTGGGTTTATGCTCCACTTCGGGGAAATATCTATCCGACTGTTACTCGCACATATGGAGCAAGTAGATCTACTGCCATTTTTCCACTCTATTTATTCTTACTTCTGCTAGAAATGCTTGTCCATATCATTTCATCATGATCAATCAAGAATGATTAATCTTTGATCAGTTGTTTGTTTCGTTGAACGAAGCCTGAATACTCTTTATTAGTTTTGGCTAACCATAGATTATCATGATTGATAAATATTTTTTTTTTTTTTTCTGTGAGAGATCTCACGCTTTAGATTACTGAGCATTTAGTCAATCTTAAGTGAGATAGAAGCATCTCAATCGGAAGGAATGACGGGAAGATTCCGTATAATCGAATATTTCATTCAAACAAGTCGCACTGTACGTCAATCCAAACTATATCTTCCTCTCCGAAGATTCGAAGGGATACTTTCGGAACACCAATGGGCGTTTCTTGGGGACCAAATATTATATTGCCCCCCAATACGAGAGCATAATTGATCGGGAAAAAAGATTGTATCAATTATATAGACCTACAGAATCTCTAGTGATTCCACCAATAGGCGTAGTAAATCATATTATAGTTCCGTTTCATACACATGATATGATTGATACACAAGGCGAAAGCGGCATGGACCAATGCGATGAAATAAATCAAAAACCAAATATTGGATATTGGGTCTACTTTTTCCGAGCATGAACCTGATGCGATAGAGAGATAACAATTACTAAAATCCTTCCGTCCTTCCAAAGGAGAGATTACAGGATTTTCTATGATAATTCTCTCAATCATGGATCTGTATCAACAACCGGAAGGAAAAAATGGAACAGAACAGTCAATATGATGAATTGGATAGGGGTACGAGGGATGGAAAATCATAACAAAATAAATTATTTTTTCTAATATTTGGCAAGTAAGTTAGTTATTTCAGAGCTTTCTCGGGACCCCTTAACTTAATGAGAAGCATCTAACAATGTAATACCTTAGAAGTTAGAAGCTCAGGTTTCATTTGTTCCTTATGATTGTCCAATAAAATAGACTTTGATGCCAATGAATAAGAAAACTGATTCATCTATCAAATATATATATTTGATTTTATAAATCAATAAAAAAAAATTTGATATAGATTGTAAAAGATAGTAACTCATATGGATATGGATAGATGAAAAAATTGAACCTCTGTTTGAGTCTCCGTTCGAATAACCAATCCATTGGAGTATACTTTACCTAATTACACACATAGAGTATATAATACCATTACGCTCCTCGATTTAGTCAAGCACGATATTGAACCCTATTCTAAACTATGCATCATCCATTATTTGAATCACTCTGATGTTTGATGGGACCAATATATTCATTGTTATGCTGAATCAAGAGATGCTAAACTATTCCTGCTCCTCTTCATTGTGAGAAAGAAGGGAATTGGTATCTCAATATCTCATCACGTATAACTGTAAATAGATGTGAATCCCTGTATGATTGGATAAGGTTTTAGCATCGTATAACAGCCCTTGAATGCAATAAAGTTACGTAGTGTCTACTCCCCTTTGAGAAAGGGGTATATGCATGGGTCCGCCTTGGTACCGTGTCCATACCGTTGTATCAAATGATCCTGGCCGTTCAATTGCTGTACATATAATGCACACAGCGTTAGTTTCTGGTTGGGCTGGTTCAATGGCTTTGTATGAGTTAGCAGTTTTTGATCCATCCGATCCTGTTCTTGATCCCATGTGGAGACAGGGCATGTTCGTTATCCCTTTCATGACTCGTTTAGGAATAACGAAGTCATGGGGTGGTTGGAGTATCACCGGAGAAACTGTAACTAATGCAGGTGTTTGGAGTTATGAAGGCGTGGCTGCTGCGCATATTGTGTTATCTGGCTTGTTATTCTTATCAGCTATTTGGCATTGGGTATATTGGGATCTAGAAATATTTACTGACGAACGTACGGGAGCACTTACTATAGATTTGCCTAAGGTCTTCGGAGTTCATTTATTCCTTTCAGGAGTACTTTGTTTCGGATTCGGAGCATTTCACGTAACAGGTTTGTTCGGTCCCGGAATATGGGTGTCTGATCCCTATGGGTTGACTGGAGAAGCACAACCTGTAGTTCCAGTGTGGGGAGCCGAAGGGTTCGACCCCTTCGTTCCAGGAGGAATAGCTTCTCATCATATTGCAGCAGGTATTCTAGGTATATTAGCAGGTCTATTCTACCTTAGTGTTCGTCCTCCCCAACGATTATACAAAGGATTACGTATGGGGAATGTTGAAACTGTTTTATCCAGCAGTATTGCTGCCGTGTTTTTTGCAGCCTTTGTTGCTGCCGGAACCATGTGGTATGGCTCCGCGACTACTCCAATAGAATTATTCGGTCCTACTCGTTATCAATGGGATCAAGGATTCTTTCAACAAGAGATAGATCGGAGGGTTCGATCCAGCAGGGCCGAAAATCTTAGTTTATCAGAAGCTTGGTCCAAAATTCCAGAAAAATTAGCTTTTTATGATTATATTGGTAATAATCCAGCGAAAGGGGGATTATTCAGAGCGGGTGCGATGGACAATGGGGATGGAATAGCTGTTGGTTGGTTAGGTCACGCTGTCTTCAGGGATAAAGAAGGACATGAGCTTTTCGTACGTCGTATGCCTACTTTCTTCGAAACCTTTCCAGTAGTTTTGGTGGATGGGGAGGGAATTGCGAGAGCCGATGTTCCCTTCAGGAGGGCAGAATCAAAGTATAGCATTGAACAAGTAGGCGTAACTGTTGAGTTTTACGGTGGTGAACTCGATGGGGTTAGTTTTAGTGATCCCGCTACAGTGAAAAAATATGCTAGACGTGCTCAATTAGGTGAGATTTCTGAATTTGATCGTGCTACTCTAAAGTCTGATGGTGTTTTTCGTAGTAGTCCAAGAGGTTGGTTTACTTTCGGTCACGCTACATTTGCTCTTCTTTTCTTCTTCGGACATATTTGGCATGGTGCTAGAACCTTGTTCAGAGATGTTTTTGCTGGTATTGATCCTGATTTAGATGCTCAAGTTGAATTCGGAGCATTCCAAAAACTAGGAGATCCAACTACCAAAAGACAAGTAGTATAACATCAATCCAAAAATATATATATCTCGTTTTCAAAATTAAATCTATCTAATCTATATAGATTAGATAGATTTAATTTCTATATCTTTAAGTAGTACGAAAGTTATCCCTATACTCCCTCACCCATACAATCGAATCTACGGAAGCATTGGTTCATACATCCTTGCCGGTAAGTACTTTAGGAATAATATTTTTTGCTATTTTCTTCCGGGAGCCACCTAAAATTCAAAACAAAGGGAAAAAATGATTTTTGGATCATCAAGAGGGTGATCCGGGATGAAAAATTAATGACCTTCCCTAAAGACTGAGGGAAGGTCACTTAGGCTAATCTTCATGCTCCTCAAAAGGATCTCTAAGTTCTTTGGAGGGTTGCCCAAAGGCAGTATACGAAGCGTGACCGGTGAAGCTGACAAGTGAACGAGATATGGAGATAGCGACCAAGGTTGCAGTTTCCATTGCTAAGTAATCCCGAGATAATGGTTTGTTTCCGTTTCCAATATAATAGTACATAAAGTTAACAAATCTCAACTAATGTAATAAGTTTTACGGCTACAAAGATTATTGATGGTATTCCCAGGATCAAACCGCAACGAACCAGTGTAGGAAGTTCATCAAAACCACTTAATTCGGAATATGGTAAAGTGGCTCCTGGATGGGGAACCACTCCCATTATGGGTGTCGCAATGGCCCTATTTGCAGTCTCTCCAGTTATTATCTTGGAACTTTATAATTCCCCCGTTTCATTGGATGGGATTCCGGTGAGTTGGTAATGAACAAAAACTAAAGAGTCCTTCCCCCCAAACAAATATTCCAATCTAGTGAAATAGAAAAATTTAGAAATCTTCTGTTTCATTAGATTTAATGGCTTGCTTAGGGTCCGTAGGTTAGCTCTCCTCTCCATGGTAGTTCAATCGTGTGATTCTCCAATTAGGAGATCTTTGGAATACGGGTGTGCGACTCGTCCGAATTAATCATTGATAGTACAAAGTAATTTGTCATCTTTCTCACAGAATGATCCTACCTTGCTGGATACCAATTGAATAGTTAGCATCTGAAGCGCGGGGCTCACGAAGGCATTAGTTCAATAGGAAGATTTAAACCATGATTAATTTATGTATATCCGCTATTCAAGCTTCGTTACCAAACTTTCAATAACTTGAAAAATTTGTTGACTAGAAATCCTACGATATATTTTTCACAACTGCATACTTGGGAAATGAGAGAACATTCCCATTTTATAAGCATATTTTATCAAGTTGGTGACGATAGAGAAGCTTCTTACCCATCGTACCTCCTCTAAAAAAAAGAGTCTATCGGAGTTAGTAGGAATCTAAGGTTTTTGAATATCCATCAAGGTTTCAACGAGATAATCTTCATAATTTATTTTATATCATTGTTTTTTCAACATATATTGATGATAGGAGAAAAGATTGTTCAAAAGGCCAACAATATTCATTCGTTTTGGAGGGAAAAAAGAGCCGACTTGGGATCAAGGCAATAAAAATGTTATGAAAAAGATTAGGTTCTACCTTTTTTTTGGGGGAGTTTTTATTGAAATAATTAATGAAAAGATTTCGTATTATTTTTTTGCTCAAGCCGTATGAAGGGAAATCCCCATGTACGGTTTTCAGAGGGGGGAGCGTATGAAATAAAAGTTCACCCATCTCAATAAAGTATATGATTGGTTTGAGGAGCGTCTTGAGATTCAGGCGATTGCGGATGATATTACTAGTAAATATGTTCCTCCCCATGTCAATACATTTTATTGTCTAGGGGGAATTACCCTGACTTGCTTCTTAGTACAAGTAGCCACTGGTTTTGCTATGACTTTCCACTATCGCCCAACCGTTACAGAAGCTTTTAGCTCTGTTCAATATATAATGACTGAAGTCAACTTTGGTTGGTCAATTCGATCAGTCCATCGATGGTCGGCAAGTATGATGGTTCCAATGATGATTTTGCACGTATTTCGCGTTTATCTCACGGGGGGATTCAAGAAACCTCGTGAATTAACTTGGGTTACAGGTGTAATTTTAGCCGTATTAACCGTATCTTTTGGCGTAACTGGTTATTCTCTGCCCTGGGATCAAATTGGTTATTGGGCTGTCAAGATTGTAACTGGTGTACCTGAAGCTATTCCTGCAATAGGATCTCCCTTGGTAGAGTTATTACGCGGGAGTGCCAGTGTAGGTCAATCCACATTGACTCGTTTTTATAGTTTACACACTTTTGTATTACCTCTTCTTACTGCTGTATCTATGCCGATGCACTTTCCAATGATTCGTAAGCAAGGTATCTCAGGTCCTTTACGAGCGGGAAGAAACGCAATAGGGATTAATATTCATATTATCTCAACAACTTAACTTTCATTAAATTATTCCATTGCCATAGATATTCTTTATAAACAATAAAGAATATCTCATGGATTTTGTTTTCTATTTCGAAGTATTACTGGGTTCAGACCAATGAATAGTCGAAAATAGATTCTTTTCAGAGAGAAGATGGATTACGGGAGTGTGTGACTTGAATTATTCAACTTCGGCTATGCAGATATTCCATTGAATCTGTCACATCGACATCCAATGATAAAATGTGTCTCTATCCCGATCTCGCTCCTACTTGTAGGAGGTTTAAAACTCGGGTACAAAAATCTCGTTGGTTTTGGAAAGAGAATCATTTCCATGATCGAATTATAATCTCAAATAGGCTTCGCAAAATCCAGTAAGTTAAAGTGAGATATATTTATTCTTCCTTGGGAGAAAAGGAATATGGTGAAGAAATGCATTCACTTCCCTTGCATCTCAATCAAAATAATACCATCGGAGTGAAAGGGAGATCCAAAGAAAAAACGGATAGATAAGCCGGAGTGTTAACAAGTTAATACTATTACGTTCTAAAACCTTGTTCCTCCGTGGAAAAGAAAATGACTCATAAGGAATAAGATTGTCCGAAAAGCATATTGATGATCATAATGCCCAAATTTTATTTTATGGCCCACTTGGACAATGAGCATTTAATTCAAAATTAAAATGGGGTTTGAAAAGAATCCCTAAAATAAAGCATTAGAGATCATATAATATTTTTATGTATCCTAAAAAGAAAAAAAAATATTCTAGTTATTGCTTGAGCCGGATGAGAAAAATCTCTCATGTCCGATTCTATGGGAAGAAGAATAGATCCAAATTTGCCTATCCCGATAACAAAAAAACCTGACTTAAGTGATCCTGTATTGAGAGCTAAATTGGCTAAAGGTATGGGACATAATTATTACGGAGAACCCGCTTGGCCTAACGATCTTTTATATATTTTTCCGGTAGTGATCTTAGGTACCATTGCATGTACTGTAGGTTCAGCAGTCCCAGAACCCTCAATGATCGGTGAACCTGCAAATCCATTTGCAACTCCCTTGGAAATATTGCCTGAATGGTATTTCTTTCCGGTATTTCAGATACTCCGTACAGTGCCTAATAAATTATTGGGCGTTCTTTTAATGGCCGCAGTACCCGCAGGATCATCGACAGTACCCTTTCCAGAAAATGTTAATAAATTTCAGAATCCATTTCGTCGTCCGGTAGCTACAACAGTTTTTCCAATTGGTACTGCAGTAGCTCTTTGGTTGGGTATTGGGGCAGCTTTACCCATTGATAAATCTCTAACCTCAGGTCTTTTCCAAGATCAATCATTCGATTCAAGATTAATTACTTGATTTGATTGTTCGATTTTCCCTTGTAGAAGAATTTTTTTCCTTCTAGTCTCATATCCAGGGAGGACTTGCTTCAAAGCAAATAATCCCTAGATATATCAAAGATTCAATAAATTCCAATTATAAGAAATAGAAGTTTTTTTAATAAATTCAAATGGAGTGATTTCGGTTATTCCATTTGATCTTTCTCACTATGATTTGAATCCAACTGTAGTTTGTTTTTCTTCGAAAGAGAAACATGAATGAGTTTATTTATTGAACTTCAAGTTTTCCTAGGTAAACTTATTCCAAAACGTTTCCACAAAGCTTCCAATACTTGTTCAACAGATTTGATTCCAAAATTCTTAATTTTCATTAGATCATCTTGACTATAATCTAGAAGGTCTGATATCGTATGTACATTAATTCTTTTAAGACAGTTATAAGCTCTCGGGGGTAATTCCAATTGGTCGATAAAGATATGTCTGAAAGTAACTTCTTTTGCCATCTGATCTACCTGAATCGGCATAGGAGGAAGAACGGAACAAGACAACGCATTAGATTCATTTATATTCCCCATTCCATAAATCTTTTCCCCGTTTTCCGCATGTAAAAAAGGAATAAATAAGTTGATCAAACTTCGAGAAGCTTCATAAATTGCTTCTCTGGGAGTGATACTCCCATTGGTCCATATCTCGAGCAAAAGCATCTCTTTCATTATTTTCTTGTCATGGCTTTCGAAACAATGAATACTATAATTCACATTTCGAATAGGCATAAATACAGCATTCAGAGGAAAATTTCCATCTTGAGATTTTACTATATTTTGTCTACGATATCCACGATCTCTTTCAATTCTCAATTCAATATTCAAATGAATCTTTTTAGTAAGAGTGGCTATATGTTATGCAGGATCAATTATTTCAATAGAAGGTGGTAATATAATATCTTGAGCAGTTACCTCTCCGGGTCCAATGATAGATATATATGCTTTTTGAATTTCAGAAGAATTGCTTCTAAGCACAATCTCTTTTAAATTAATTAAAGTATCATGTACTGATTCTTGAATACCTACTACTGTAGAATATTCATGGATTATTTTTTCAAATTTTGCAGAAGTGATACATGTTCCTTCCAATTCCCCAAGTGATGCTCTGCGCATGGCGATTCCTAGAGTATTAGCTTGACCAATTCCAAGTGGGGATATAATGAAACGACTATGATGAAGACGCTCATTTTCAATTTTAGATTCGATGCACTTCCAATATGCAGATTTAGCAGATAGCGGTACTTTATTCGTACTATTCACAATCGCTGTTCCTTCAATATTATATACATCTCTTTTTAGGAGGTCTACATCCGTTATGGGGCATAGGGGTTATGTCACGTACGAGACTCAGTGCCGAACCGCTTCCACAAATAGCTCGTAATGCTGTATCTCTTCCCGGACCCGGACCAGTTACCACGACTTCTGCTTGTCCCATACCCCGATCAATCAACGTACGAATAGCATTTTCCGCTGCAGTCTGAGCGGCAAATGGTGTACTTTTTTTTGCACCCTTGAATCCACAGGCACCGGCGGAGGACCAAGAAACAACTTGTCCTCTCACATCCGTAACAGTAACAATGGTATTATTAAAACTTGCTCGAATGTGAATAACACCCTTGGGTATTCTCCCACGTTTACCTCCACGTAGATTACTAATCTTTCTAATAAGTCTTGGCGTTGTTCCCATTTCCATGTATGAGAATAATAGTTATTATATGGGATTGGAAGTGATTTATACAGAGTAATTGTATATGATTCAAAAGATTAAGAGAAAAATAAAAATTTTGTTTTGTGCGGAAAGATAAATAAAGATGATTATCCTTGCCTTTGCTTGTGCTTCGGATCGGAACAAACCACCATGATTCGTCCTCGTCTACGAATTAGTCGACGATTTTCACAAATTTTACGAACAGAAGCACGAATTTTCGTGTTTGTAGTCCTTATTTCGATATAATCACTGATATAGAGAATGCAGATTTTGTTCGTTATGACAATTTATTTCCTTTCGTTTATTATTTTCTATATCCAATATTACAAAAAAAATTCAAGAGGACCTGATCATTCAATGATGTCTATAGATTATACGTCCTTTGTTTGAATCATAAATAAAGGCCGGATTCCATTTTCACTCTATTCCTGATAATATTCATATATAATTATGTCTAATCTTTTTTGGAACATGAGTTGAAACTTTACATCCATTATATGAACAGACTCGGAACATGGCATCGGGAAGTGATTCAGTAACTACAACTCTATGTCAACCAAACTCTGTTTCTTCATCAAAAGGAAAATCTTTTTTTGAATTAACTAATATAAATTTATAAAGCATTAGTTAGTTCTTATTTGATAAAAGAGATTTACCATATGGAATAATGAATTAAAGATGTGGATGAGTTACCATACATAACATAGTATCTCTCCCCCAATTTGTCTCTGTCGAGCTTCTCGATCTGTCATAATTCCGCGGGAAGTAGAAAGAATTGCCATTCCCGTTCCACCCGAGACTTCAGGAATCTCCCTATAGTTAGAATATATTCTTAAGCCGGGTCTGCTAATACATCTCAAAGCAGTTATGTATGGTTTTTTCTTCCCCCCCCGATATCCCAGGGTTAGAACTAAAAAACAGTTGTTTGTACCTTCCCGATGTTCACCAAGGTTTTCCACAGAACCTTCTTGTAAAGGAATTCTTCCAATGTTTCTAGTGATATTAGTAGCTGGTACTCGAACCGTTTCTGCCTTCCTTAGGTTAGCATTCCCTATAGAGGTAATCATATTAGCAATGGTGTCGTTACCCGTGAAAACTGGTTATTATTGATATGAATAAACATTTTAATTTAATAAGTCTTTTTGAAGGAATATGCTATGCCCGAAGCACAATCTCTAAATTGATAAAAAAAAAAAAAAAAAATACATATATTTTTCTTTCTCCATCAAGTAATAGGAGACACAATAAAATAACTAATCAAGCAGTTGGAATATCTTAGAAAATTCCATTTTTTCGAGAGTAACTTCGGTTCATGGTTCGAAAGATAAATTGGCGGCTGGCAATAACTTAACCATATATTATTATTATTATATACATTATATTATTCCAGTTTTTGATTATCGAAACCATTCAAATATTGTTTATTGTAGAACTATATGATCTTTTGTTATTCGTGATACTTCGGGAGCTAATGAAACTATTTGAGTAGAATCAAATTCTCTTAATTCTCGGGCAATCGGACCAAAAACTCGAGTTCCTTTTGGATTCCCCTCCTTATTGATGACAACTGCTGCGTTGTCATCAAATCGTATAATCATTCCATTGTCACGTTTGAGTTCTTTGCGGGTACGTACAACTGCAGCTCTAACTATTCCCGATTTTTTGGGAGGCATATTCGGTACTGCTTCTCCAACCACAGCTATAGTTGCATCACCAATATTCGCATATTTACGATTACTAGCTCCTAGGATTCAGATACACATTAGTTTTCTAGCTCCGCTGTTATCCGCTACATTCAAATAAGTTCGAGGTTGAATCGTTTTTTCGTCGAAAGATCATATCCCCCAAAGTATCTTTTTCCTTCTCCGGGAGAGCGAGGAAGATGGAATATGGCTAATCTCTATATTAGGATAGGAGATATCTTTTTTTCGTTAGACTTGTCTTAGAATCTTTCTGATTCTATGTTTCTTATGGAATAGACATTTCCTAGTTTTGTATTTCCATGGGTGCAACAGTAATAAATTGAGTACGTACAGGCATCTTGTATGCAGCCATTTTCAAAGCCGCTGTAGCAATAGCTTCTGGTACTCCACCCATTTCATAAAGTATTCTACCCGGTTTAACGACAGATACCCAAAATTCCGGAGATCCTTTTCCCGAACCCATACGTGTTTCTGCAGGTCTCACAGTGATAGGTTTGTCAGGAAATATACGTATCCATATTTTTCCACCGCGACGAGCATAACGGGTAATTGCTCGTCGTCCTGCTTCCACCTGTCTGGATGTGATCCAAGCAGGCCCAAGTGCCTGAAGGGCAAATCTTCCGAAGCAAATAAGATTGCCTCGAGCAGATATTCCTTTCATTCTCCCTCTATGTTGTTTACGAAATTTCGTTCTTTTAGGGTTATAGTCGATTGTATTTCATCTCTACTTCAAAACCGGACATGAGAGTTTTCTTTCATCCGGCTCCTTGCAAATAAAATCTTGTAAAATCTCATTTTACCAACGAAAGGAGAAACATTGTTCATATTCAATAGATATATATGAATTAACTAAATCGAAATTATGAAAACCCGGAAGTCTTCAAAATTTTGTGTTTTTAATTTCTCATCTTCATTCAATCAAATTGCGCAATTCCATTCATACTTCATTAGATTTTGCAAGAGAAATTTTACAGGCGAATATTAACTCTTGTAAGATTTGCTTGATGAAAATTGGATTATAGCTTTTCTAATTATAAATATATTAACTATCGGTTTATTTCGCCATCCTACCCAATGAACAATAGGATTTATATCAATCTTATTTGTTCATAAGTTCCATCGTTCCCATAGCTTCCAGATACACGTTCAGGTTTCCTCTCTGCAGTGAAGCCTTCTATTTCCCTCTCACAGATTCAATTTTCTTAGTATTCATTGACTTAAGGCTTTTTTTATTTAGAATCCGGAATCATTGAATAATTCGATAATTAGTATTGATTCTATGCTTTATCACACTGCTCCTCGAAAAGTATTATTCTTTTTCAACCATACGATTCGAAAAGAATATTTAATCATTTCATTTTTGTTATTAATATTCTTGGATAGTTTCTCGCTTCACAAATATCGATTCTTTTCGTGGAGAAAGTAATACTACCTCGTAGTTAGTTTATTGGATTATGATAATATGAAGCAATGAGTTAGTTTCTAGTATAAACTGGAGATTCATTGGTTTCCTAGTCTCTTCCTAAGAACCTCAGTTTGAACGAGTCGCACACTAAGCATAGCAACTTCTTTTCCAAGATATTATTTTACGAAAAAATTTTCATTATATATCTTATGCATATGGATTAGAAATAGAATGAATCGGAATTAATTAATTAATTTAGTCTTTCTTTATCTAACATTGTAATACAAATTGAAAATATGAATTGAATGGATAAAAAATAAATTATTGTTCATCTCGAAATATCCAAACTTTTATTCCCAATATTCCATGAATAGTTTTAGCCGGATAGTAACAATAATCAATTTGAGCCCGGAGAGTTTGTAAAGGGACTCTACCTTCTCTGGCCCATTCAACACGAGCAATTTCAGCTCCATTAAGACGTCCCGCAATTTGGATTTTAATACCTTTTATATTTTTTTTCTTCTCTAGTTCAATAGCCTTTCTCGTGATTCTTCTAAATGCGACTCGACTCCTCAGTTGTAAGGCAATATATTTCGCAAGTATATTTGGTTCCCCACATGTTCCCACTATTTCCGTCAAAGTTATGTGAACTCTTCGAATTCTATTCAATAAATTACGTTGCACATCTCTCTTTAATTATTCAATCCCTTGACCATGGCTGCTTTCGATCAATAAGGCCGGGAATTCTGTATGTATCTCGACCAGAAGTAAGTCTGTTTTTCTCTGAATTTCGACACGTGCAATTCCCACTCTATAATTGGAGGAGTTTCTTATATGTCTGTGTACATAATTCTCGATACAATTACGTACCCTTTCATCCTCCTGAAGATACTCGGAATAAATCTTTGGCTGTGCAAACCAATGAGAATGATGATTCTTGGTTATACCGAGTCGGAAACTAAGTGGGTTAACCTTTTGTCCCATGCATCCCCTCCCTCCCCCAATGATATTAGCATAATTTGATTTTTCCAATGTTTCTTTTATACGGATTTACCTTTTACTACAATAGTTATATGACAAGTAGGTTTATGTATTGGATAAGCCCGTCCTTGAGCTCTAGGTTGGAATCTTTTCAAAGAAGCGCCTTCATCTACTCTAGCTTCACCCACGAATAAATTAGCTTTGCTTAAGCCCAGAATCTGACTAGCATTTGTTGCCGCAGAGGAAATTAATTGTAATATGGGATAACATGCTCGATAAGGCATGAATTCTAATATCATGAGTGCTTGTTCATATGAACGACCACGAATTTGATTAACTACTCTGCGTGCTTTATGAGCAGACATACGTATATGCTTAGCTAAAGCTCGGACCTCCGAATCTGAGCTATTGGTTCTCATCAAATGTTACCTCCTAATCAACGACGAGATTTTTTATCACTTTTTGCATGTCCCCGGAAGATTCGAGTAGGTGCAAATTCTCCCAGTTTGTGACCCACCATACGGTCTGTTACATAAATGGGTAAATGTTCTTGTCCGTTATGAACAGCGATCGTGTGACCAATCATAGTAGGTGCAATGGTGGATGCACGGGACCAGGTTATTATTACTTTCCCTTCCTTTCCCATGTTAAGACTCTCAATCTTTTTTATTAAGTGATCAGCTATAAAAGGACCTTTTCTTAGTGAACGTGTCATTGTCAACTATCCTCTGTTTTCTCCCCCTTCTGTCCAATCTCTTTAGCTATTTCTACGGCGGTGAAGAATTGAAGGATCACTATATTTATTATTTTTTCGACTTCTTTTCCCAAGTGCAATGCGACCCCAAGGGGTTAACGGTTTTTCCCTACCAATTGGAGCTCTGCCTTCACCACCCCCATGAGGATGATCTACAGGGTTCATAACTATTCCTCGTACTTCGGGACGTCTACCTAACCAACGTTTAGATCCAGCTTTACCCAAGGTCCGATTATTAGCATCAACATTGCCTACTTGTCCAATCGTTGCTAAGCAATTCTGGGATACTAAACGAACTTCTCCGGATGGTAATCTTGATGTAGCCAACTGACCCTCTTTTGCAATAAGCTTCGCTACAGCACCCGCTGCTCTAGCCAATTGTCCACCCTTTCCAGGTGCTATTTCCACGTTATGCACAGCTGTGCCCAAAGGCATATTGGTTGAAGTAGACTCTTATTTGTCAGAAATGAGGATCTCTTCCCGAACTGTACAAGCCTCTCTCAGGGCATACAGCTTTCCAGATGTATAAAATTATATTTATCCAAAAAAATAAATCTAATTCTGAAAAATAAATATAAAATGAAGTTTCAGAAATAAATTCATTTTCCACATCCTAAGTTTGTTTCTCCATCCTCTGGCTTATGTTCCTCATGTAGCATCAGAATGAATGACTTTAATAAATTACGCTAACATATCTTTATGTTCTGGATAACTTGGGAGGCATATTCAACATTATTTCCATCTCCAAAGATACATTCTCACTATCCAGCTTCAATTTTGCCTTTGACCATCAAATCGAATGTGAGTAACTTGTTTACCGTGAAATAAAATATTAGAAACAAGGGCCCCTCTGGTTCTGTCTATGCTTGAGACGATATAGTCTTCTCCATATTATCTTATCTCTAGAAGTCAGTAATTCAGTGGAAGAAAAATATTGAGCTTAATCACCCGCTACTGTTCCTCCTCAGTTTCCTTCCAAGGTCACCGAACGTAGAACGATCGGATTAGTGATAGATTTATAGGTTTCGCTTCAAACCTAACCGGTTATTTCCGATTACGTAAATTAATAATTCAAACCGCACTCAAAGGTAGGGTATTTCCTATTGAGATAGGAGCTTTTGGACCGGAAACAACAGTATCTCCAATTTTGATTCCTTTGGGATGTAAAATATACCTTTTTTCGCCATCCCCATAGTGCACGAGACATATGTATGCATTACGATTAGGGTCATATTCTATGGTAACAATTCTTCCGGATATACTTCTTTTATTTCGTCGAAAATCAATTTGACGATATAGACGTTTGTGACCGCCTCCTCTATGTCGGCTAGTAATAATTCCTCTGTTATTACGACCTTTCTTACAAGAAAAGCCAGAGGTTAATCCCTTTTGGGGGTTAGATCGAACTATTCCCTCAAGATCCAACACGGATCGATTGCGTGTGCCTGGAGTATAGGCTCTATATAAACGGATGGCCATATTAATAAGTGAATAAAAAATAATTTTATTTTTTCGAGAATAGTGGAATAGAATTCCTGGGTTGAAGTGTGACAATCATTCGTTTATAACGAATTGGATGCTCTATTATAGAATTCACATATCTCTTCTTTTTTGGAGGTCGATGACTATTCATAGCTATTACTTTTACATCAAAAAAATGTTCAATCCAACATTTTATTTCAGTCTTATTGGAATTCAAATCAACGTCAAAACTATACTGTTTCTTTTCCAGTAAACGAATAGTTTTTTCTGTAAGTACCGGGTTCTTCACTCTATCCATCATTACATTCACTCCCTACTAAACTAAGTTTTCGTTTATCAATATACATGTATATATATTTCCCTAGGTAATCATAACAATTTCTATAAACATTGTATAGTTTTTTACATAAAAAACATTGAATTTGTTTTTCTATCTGAACTTTATTCAGATATCTTCTTATGTAGAGATATATCTTCTTTCTCTTGTGCATCCAGCAGGAATTGAACCTGCGAATTCTCCAATTATGGGTTGGGTGCTTTGACCACTCAGCCATGGATGCTAAATATATTTTATCCAAATCATTCTATGGAGTATACTCGTACTTCTCAATTGAATGAAA